TATTCCATAAATACAGAAAAAATTTCACGATCGAACTCCCCCAAAAAAATAAAAAAAAAAAAATGAAAAAAGAATCGGATAACAAAATCAAAAAATAACATTGTATTTAATAAGGTAGGGATGACAGGTCCTTATGAATCTAATTCATTGAAATCCCATCTAATACAACAGAAGAATTAAAAATCTCCAATATAATTGATAAAAATACTGCAAATAAAGCCATTGCAACCCCCATTAAGGGGGTAGTTCCCCACCCAGGAGCTACTTTACCATATTCGGAATTCAATGGTTTCAATAAATTCCCTACAATAGTTCGTCTTGGAACAGATCTAGAACTACCCTCAACACTTTGTGTAGCCATAAATCCTATGTTGTATTAATTGAGATTTGTTGACTTTGTATACGATTTCATTGTAAATAGATGATCTTATCGTAGATCCATTGTATTTTTGAAATTCGATAAAAATGGAAACAGCAACTCTAGTCGCCATCTTTATATCTGGTTTACTTGTAAGTTTTACTGGGTATGCCTTATATACTGCTTTTGGGCAACCCTCTCAGCAACTACGTGATCCCTTCGAAGAACACGGGGACTAGATGCAGTAAAGAGCCTCCCAATTTTGGGAGGCTCTTTACTGCATCTAGTCTAAGAGAATGAAAAAGAATTTCACTTTTTAGTTGGAACTTTTGGAGGTTCTCGAAAAAAGATAGCGAAAAAAATGATTCCTAAAGTCGAGACTAAAAGGAATGTATAAACCAATGCTTCCATAAATTCAACTGTGGTTTACAATTATAGCTTCCATACCTGTTTATTTTGGATCATAGCCACACAAATGAAGAAGTCGAAATTAAAAAAATAATGAAAAAACATATGATACACTACAGCATAGCTAATCACAAAAAAATAATAGAAAAACAAGAGATTACAGTTATTAGACTCCTTGTCTTCGTGTAGTTGGATCTCCAATCTTTTGGAATGTTCCAAATTCCACTTGAGCGTCTAAATCTGGATCAATACCAGCAAAAACATCTCGGAACAAAGTTCGAGACCCATGCCAAATGTGACCAAAAAAGAAAAGCAGAGCAAAGGAAGCATGTCCAAAAGTAAACCACCCTCGCGGACTGCTACGAAAAACCCCATCTGATTTCAAAGTAGCACGATCTAATTCAAAGATCTCACCCAATTGAGCTCGTCTAGCATATTTTTTAACAATAGCAGGATCACTATAAGTAACCCCATTTAATTCCCCACCATAGAACTCAACAGTTACACCTACTTGTTCGACACTATACTTCGACTCTGCCCTTCGAAAAGGAACATCCGCTCTAACAATTCCGTCTCCGTCTACTAAAACAACAGGAAAAGTTTCAAAAAAAGTAGGCATACGTCGTACAAAAAGCTCACGTCCTTCTTTATCTCTAAAGATAGGATGTCCCAACCATCCAACAGCTATTCCATCTCCATTATCCATTGAACCTGCTCGAAATAATCCACCTTTTGCTGGATTATTACCAATGTAATCATAAAATGCCAATTTTTCAGGAATCTTAGACCAAGCTTCAGCTAAACTTTTATTTGCGGCTAATTCATCACTAACGCGTCGATAGATTTCTTGTTGAAAGTATCCTTGATCCCATTGATAACGAGTTGGACCAAATAATTCAATTGGCGTAGTTGCTGAACCATACCACATTGTTCCAGCAACTACAAAAGCTGCAAAAAAAACAGCAGCAATACTACTGGAAAGAACCGTTTCAATATTTCCCATCCGCAATCCTTTGTATAGACGTTGAGACGGACGCACACTTAAATGAAAAAGACCCGCTAAGATGCCCAACGTACCCGCTGCTATATGATGAGCAGCTATTCCTCCCGGAACGAACGGATCAAAACCTTCAACACCCCAAGCGGGGCTTACAGCTTGTACATTTCCGGTTAGTCCATAAGGGTCGGATACCCATATTCCTGGACCATATAATCCTGTTACATGAAAGGTACCAAACCCAAAACAAGCAACCCCAGCCAAAAATAAATGAATTCCAAAGATCTTCGGCAAATCCAAAGACGGTTTTCCTGTCCGTTCATCAGAAAAGATTTCTAAATCCCAATACACCCAATGCCAGATAGCTGCCAAGAAGCACAAACCAGAAAAGACAATATGTGCACCCGCCACACCTTCATAACTCCAAATGCCTGGATTTGATATAGTTCCTCCTGTGATACTCCAACCACCCCAGGAATTTGTTATTCCTAAACGAGTCATGAAAGGTATAACAAACATACCTTGTCTCCACATTGGATCCAAAACGGGGTCCGATGGATCAAAAACTGCTAATTCATATAAAGCCATCGAACCGGCCCAACCTGCAACTAAAGCCGTATGCATTATATGGACAGCCAGCAAACGACCAGGATCATTCAATACGACGGTATGAACACGATACCAAGGTAAACCCATGGAAATACCCCTTTAAAATTATTAATGTATAATAATATGTAACTTTATTGCACTGAAAAAAGAATGTTATAAACCTCCTTTTTTCATCAATTATCCCCCCAAAAGATCAATATTTTTTTATTTGAGTAATAATGTAAAATAATGTAGAATTGGGGTTGTAGGAACAAGGAGAAGCAGATCTATTCTATACTCGATAAGTATCAATACGCAATGGGGTTTTGATCTTCTTTTTTTTAGCGGAGTAATTGCAGACAAATTTATTCATTAGTCAAAAAAATTATTCTTAAGGCAGTGAATCTCTGAAAAAAAAAATTTTTGACTTCATTGTTATGCTTTCATATCAAAGTAAAATAGCATACTGACATTTTGATCTTTTACTTTATGCCAGTAGGTGTTCCAAAAATTCCTGAGTATGAGTTTGAAGAGGCTGGGTTTGAAGATTCGGAATCTGAAGATGGGTATCAAAATGAAGATGAAAGTGAGGATGAGTACGAATATACGGATGCCGAAGGAAAGTTAACTTGGGTTGATTTACCCAATCTACTTTATGAGGAAAGAATCCTTTTTTTGACTCGAAAAATAAATAATGAGCTATCAAATCAACTTCTGGGTCTTATGACCTATCTCAGTATAGAGGACGAAACTACTGATTTGACTTTGTTTATAAATTCTCTCGGTGGATGGGTAAAGTCAGGACTAGCCATTTATGATATGATGCAAGCCGTACCACCGGACATCAATACAATAGGGGGGGGGATTGTTGCTTCAATGGCATCTTTGATCCTAGCTGGAGGAGAGAATTCCAAACGTATAGCATTCCCTCATGCTAGAATAATGATCCATCAACCTGTTGCTTCGTTTTCTGAGTTAGAAACTGGAGACCTTTCCATGGAAATACAGGCAGTAACAAAAATGCGCAAAACCATCACAAAGGAATATGCAAAAAAAACGGGCCAATCCGTCTCAGTTATATACGCGGATATGGAAAGAGATCTTTTTATGTCAGCACAAGAAGCCCAAGTTTATGGAATAGTTGATTCTATAGCAGCCGAAGTGAATAAAAAGTAGGGAGAATTTACCCCATCTTCCGATTTTATTTATCGTCTTATATAGAATTATACATAAAAAAAATAGAGAAAGTTTTTTTTTTTATAGAAAAGCTAAAATTTAGAATCAGCCGGTTAGGATTAATCTAAACCAGATTATTATGCTGCATACACTTTACCATGCCAACTATTAAACAACTTATTAGAAACACAAGACAGCCAATCAGAAAAATAAACAAATCTCCAGCTCTTGTGAGATGTCCTCAGCGCCGAGGAACGTGTACTAGGGTGTATGTGCGACTCGTTTAAATCCTCGATCTTATGGGAAAGAAAGAACCCCTTTGGATTACCCACTACAAAAAAAAGTACTAATATAGAAAAAAACAATCTCAGGTTATCTTTGAGTTATCCTAAAAAAGAATTTAACATATCCTTCTTTTTTTATTGTAGATCAAATTTATGGTTTTCGGTGGTGAAAATTCAATCATCTCCATTTTCAATTGAAACTGGGAAGGAATACCCAATTGTTAATAATTGATTCTTTTTTAAGTTAAGCAGGGTCCATCCTTTTCAAAAAGATAAGGCCCATATTCTTATAAAAACGGACTCCGAGGGTCAGCAAATTTGCTAATCTTCCTAATTAAATACCGTTACTGTATAGATGGATCTTGGTGTGAAAGACCTATTGCTGATTAATTCAGAGGTAGAGCAAAAGGGTGTGAACTATACAAGTTAACAAGATTTTTGATTAAATTAAAAAGAGCTCCGGTGTATATAGAAGACCTCACCGTTTAAAAGAAGTTACCATAAAAACGATGGAACCCATGATTTTTTTTAGTTCTTTTTTTTTTTTTTATGTTAGTTTATTTGATTTCTTTTTTTTTTTTTTTTACTTCTTTTTAATATAGCTTTATCATTTCTATAAAAACACGAATCACCTATAAAAAAAATTGTGGGTAGGAAGGTTATTGTAGCAAAAGCCATTGGAATTCTTTTTTTATACATTGGAAAAATGAGTTTTGTTTTTATAGAAAAGGAAGAAATAATAGCTGAAAGATAAGAAATCTTTTCGTTATTCATAAAAGTTTCGCTTATTCAATGACCAGAACTAAACGAGGATATATAGCTCATAGACGTAGAACAAAAATTCGTTTATTCACATCAAATTTTGGTGGGGGGAATTCACGACGTACTCGAAGTATTATTCAACAAAAACTTAGGGCTTTAGCTTTGGCTAATCGGGATAGAGAGAGGAAAAAAAGAGATTTTCGGCGTTTGTGGGTGACTCGAATAAATGCATCAATTCGCGAAAATCTTCTATCCTTTAATTATAATAAATTAATAAACAATCTCTACAAGAGACAAATGCTTATTAATCGTAAAATACTCGCACAAATTGCGATTTTAAATAAGAATTGTCTTTATACAATTTCAACTAATATTTAAGAGCATAAAAATGAGATATAAGGGAAATTGAGTGTAAAAAAAAAAAAAAGAATCACAACGATATACGCTAAAAAAAGTCTGAGAAGGTAGAATAGAAATTGAGTATAATAATTAAAAATTAACATAAAAATAAGGATCACTAACACAGACAAATTGCCCAAAACCATTCAAAAAAAGAAAAAGATTGTTAAATCTTTTTCTTATGATAAATATCATACAATAAGAAAACTAGATCTTATTTCTTTTTTTCAATCTTTTTTTTTTTTAAAGTTTAAATTCGGATTGCAATTTTGATTCAATTGACGAGTAAGCTTTTCTTTTACGTATTCGAGAACCTGGAGTTGGAGTAACCACAGTCCTTTTTTTTAATTTCATAAATTTTATTTTTTTTTCATTATTATTATTAATAAAAGGTAATAAAGATAAAATACGAGCTTGTTTTATAGCAATAGTGATTAATCGTTGTTGTTTTAAAGTCAATCTATTGACCCGCCTAGATAAAATCTTTCCTTGTTCGCTAATAAATCGACTAATTAAACTCATATTTCTATAATCAATTCGATCCCCCGATACAATCGGGGGCAACCGCCTACGAAATGATCGATTGGACTTAAGAAAACGCCGCTTGGGCTTAAGAAAACGTCGCTTGGGTTTAAGAAAACGTCGCTTGGATTTATCCATGATTTGGTTTTTCCTTATTTAATTTGAAAGTTCGATCCGCTCAAAAAGGCTAATAATTTAAAATTGAAAATGAAAAAAAAAAAATAGGCTTTTGCTTTTGATTGTCTCTATTGAATAGAGAATCTAGCTTATCGTGTTACTAAGCAATTTTTTTAGTGCCTATCAAGATCACACTAAAATTTAGGGGTTACGCCTATTTTTTGATCTCCACATGAATCATATGTTTGGAACAATAAGGACAAAATTTTCTCAATTCCAAACGAATCGGCGTATTGTGTCGATTCTTTTGAGTACTATATCTGGAAATACCTTTTGATTTACTACTACTCTTTCGAACACAGTTGGTACATTCCAAAATAATCCCTACTCGCGCTTCTTTTCCCTTGGCCATGAACCTCCTTTTTATTTTTTGGGGTTTGTTTTTGTTACTTTACCTCTTAGAGATTTACAATTTAAAGTGAACAAAAAATAGATTAATTCCTAATATAATTAGGAAAGATTTGATTGTTTAATATTCAGTCTTAATACACTAACTAAAAGAGTTCTTTTTAATTTCGAATTGAACTAGAGTTCTTTTGTTAAACATTTTAACATCATATGGATAGCTTAACCCCGCATTAACCACATATACTTATATATTTTCGTTTTCTTTTCCTTTCAGTTTATTGAAATCTTAGTAAAAAAAAAGTTTTGTTGAATTTTACTTCGCTTTTACTTTTAATCTATCTGTTTTCAAAACGCTAACGCGACCAAATTAAAAAAATACACGGAAGGAAGAGGGGGGAAAGAAGTTCCAGAGATCTAATTCTATCTAGAATCTCTTTCAACCCCCCCATATTCTATATTAATAACTAGACCGAAAAAAAGGGGAATGTTAATGCATCCGGGAAAAAACGATTAATTTCTATCAATAGTCCGGCTAAAACCCCGAACCATAGAGTACTTATTACAGGTGCAACGGATAGATAAGTTTTAAAATCTCGCATTTTTTTATACTCCTTCCTTATTGGCTTAATGAGAAAAATTTTTATTCATTTCAAATTTTTAGTGATACTTTTTTTTGTATTGTAATACATTGTATTACATATTGATTGTAATATATACGATCAAATAGATATCTTCAAGTTCAATTGGAATTTTTTTTTTTACAAAAGATTTTTTATTCAATTTTGAATGAATAAGAATTCAAGAGCATAAATAGAATCTTTTTTTTATGTAAAGACAAAAAACTTCTATTTAACGATTTTTCTATATAAATTATCTATATCGAATCCTTAGATATAGATAAAAATATTTCTATCTATCGTAAGTTTAGTATCTAGAATAGATAATTAATATCTAGAATTTTTTTCTCTGAATTTTTAATAAAGTTATTATCTTTTGGAATATGGGATCTTTATATCCCAATAAAAAAAAAATCTTTTAAAAAAGACATAAGTATCTGGAAAATAAGATGGAGATTCTTTAGAATTGAATTGGAAACCAATTGAAAGGGATGTAGCGCAGCTTGGTAGCGCGTTTGTTTTGGGTACAAAATGTCACGGGTTCAAATCCTGTCATCCCTACCTATTACTTCGCCTATGAGCAATAAAAAAAGATCTCTTGAAATCCATTCAAATGGGAGAGGATAAGTTTTGCTTTTTATTGGGAGTCTATTGTAGATAAGAATCTGCAACAAGACTTCAAGCAAGATGGATTGTGCACTACTTAAAAAAAATAGCTTTCCTTACCCTTTTTTACGCTCTTAGTTCAGTTCGGTAGAACGTGGGTCTCCAAAACCCAATGTCGTAGGTTCAAATCCTATAGAGCGTGATTCGCTTAGTGTTTTCGTAAGTAAAAATCTTAGTAAAAAATTGAGCAGCAAACTAAATTATAAATTTGACCCCCTCTCTTACCGCAGGAGGTCAAAAAAATCAAAAGACCCTTTAATAAATCAAAGGTCCAATTGATCACCGCGTCTATATTGTAAATATGCAGTTACAAATAATCCAGCCAACGTAATAGGAATTAGACCTAATACAATTCCAAATAGAAAAACTTCAATCATTTGAATTTGTTTCCAAAAAAATAAAAAATGCTATATCTATCTTTAAATATTAATCTATATTGATTAAAAATCTCAATAAAAAAAAAAACTTGAGATGGATACTATCCATAAAAAAAACTTAAACCATAAAAAAACTTAAAACAATAGACCCCATAGAGAGTATTTGTTTAGAGAAATTGCTTTGGGTTATGTTTCGAAACAGTTCATTCAATTTTTTTTTTATTTAAAAATTGATTTATTTAAATAAGTCTAAATAAGTCGTATCTTACTTAGACCAATAAAAATAACCGAAGTTACAGTTAAGGCTGCTAATAGAAAACCGAAATAACTAGTTAGAGTAAACATAAAGGAGTTAAATAAACTTTTGTTTCTAATTTAGACATAGAATTGGAAAGCATTTTCCTAAATTCAACTGAAAGTTTTTATTTTGTATTCATTATAGATTATAGACGATACTAACAAAAATAGAATTACAGATAGATAAATCTGATCCAATCCAAAATCAGTACAAAAAATAAATAATTAATATTAATGCTATGACTAATCATTTTTTTTTTTCGCTTGCTTCATTTTTGTTTTTGAAGTACTAGTCCTTTATAAATAATAATAACTAAAGATTTCAGTAAATATAACTTTAATGAAATCTTTTAGTTAATCAAAGGCACTCTTTTTTTTTATCTGATCCATGATATATGGCATAAGATAGGTACAAAAAAAATGTAAAATAATGTTATCAAAAATATTTTTTTTAACTGATTGCTGTTGCGTTGCTGTGTCAGAAGAAGGGTAGCTATACTGATTCGGTATACTTTAAAGAAACCCTTGGTACTAAATTGACGATCTTACAAAGATAAGGTATCAGTAAATAAAAATTTACTGATCAAATCTTTTAAAGAATCGATCCCTTTTTACTTTATGTAGAAGAATATGTGGAGCTCAGCATGTCTGGAAGCACAGGAGAACGTTCTTTTGCTGATATTATCACCAGTATTCGATATTGGGTCATTCATAGCATTACTATACCTTCCTTATTCATTGCAGGTTGGCTATTCGTCAGTACTGGTTTAGCTTACGATGTTTTTGGAAGTCCACGTCCAAATGAATATTTTACAGAAAGCCGACAAGGAATTCCACTAATAACTGGCCGTTTTGATCCTTTGGAACAACTCAATGAATTTAGTAAATCGTTTTAGGAGGCCTCAATGACCATAGATCGAACTTATCCTATTTTTACAGTACGCTGGTTAGCAGTTCACGGCCTAGCTGTACCTACTGTTTTCTTTTTGGGATCCATCTCAGCAATGCAATTCATACAACGATAAACCTAATCAAAATTCATTAGAGAGCTATGACACAATCAAACCCGAACGAACAAAATGTTGAATTGAATCGTACCAGTCTTTACTGGGGGTTGTTACTTATTTTTGTACTTGCTGTTTTATTTTCTAGTTATTTCTTTAACTAATTATTTCTTTAATTACTAAAAGAAATAAAAAAGAAAATAGAAAACAAATTATAAAAAAAAAGTGGAATAATAAATAAAAGTCGAAATTGTTTTATCCCCTCGGATGGATACCATCTCATAATTATCTATGACTGTGTATGTCTATAGTACGACCACTTGAGTAAAAATATAGGAGGAAGTGGGATAAATGGCCGATACTACAGGAAGGATTCCTCTTTGGATAATAGGTATTGTAGTAGGTAGTCTTCTAATTGGCTTACTAGGCATTTTCTTTTATGGTTCATATTCCGGATTAGGTTCATCCTTGTAGAATAATCGGATCAACTGAGTTGACTAGATGAAAGCATAAGAACTCAACGGGATCCCTTGAATCATATATCATATATAAAAAGGGTCCCACTGAGTTCTTAATAATTAAAGCTCTAATTATAAAACTTGAAGTGTACAAGTTGAAAAAGAGATCCCTTTTTTCAACCCAAGGATTCCATTCTTTTTTTGTTATCCGGTTTTCTTGACAAAAATAAATGGATTTAACCCACTAGTTCGTTGAGGGCATGGATGGTTAAATCATCAAACTTTTTATTGTATGAGTACTTTAAAAATAAAAAGATAATTCCTTTTTGAGAACTATCAATCTCAAAAGGAAAGATAGAAATAAAGAAATGACTATTTAACGAACACCCCATGAGAGTAAGAATCATTAGTCTTTCGACACAAGAAAAGAATTTCTGCACATACTTTTCTTGTGTCAAAAACTAGACTTAGACTACTAAAAATATTAGTAATATTAATATATTTAATTTATACTAAAATCCCTTTACACATTTCATTTTTTTTGAGTTAGCTTATGCTTAATAAAAAAAAAGATAAACCAAATAATACACTTAGGCAAGACGAAATCTTATCAGAATGAACTAATTCTATCGCTCCTATTTCAAAAGTTCTTACTTTAGGAAGAGCAATAGCCATTTTTATGAAAAATTTATTAGTTTCACATTAATCAATTGCTAACAAAATATAGATAGATCGAGCTATTTTCTTTTTATTAATAAAAAGAATTAAATAACTACTAATAATTAGATTAGTTAAGACCTAAAAATTCATTTCGGACAATTGAACTTTTTCAAACTGTTTCTTTTTAAGAACTAAAAATATTTGGGCCAAAATAACAGAAGCAAAGAAGACTAAAAGACCTTGAATACGTACTGGGTTTTGAAGTACTATTTCAGTATCACTCTGACCAAATCCACCCACATTAGGATTACTCGTTAATGGTTGATCTTGTTTGATGGATTCACCTTCTGAAACAAGAAGCTCGGGGCCTGGAGGTATAATATCAATCACTTGACGTCCCTCTACCGCATCGGTTATGGTTATTTCATATCCCCCTTTTTCTTTTCGTAAAATCTTAGTTAGTACACCTGCTGCTGTTGCATTATAAACCGTATTGTTACTTTTGCTGCCATCAGGATAAATTTGCCCCCTTCCTCGGTTTCCCCCTACATATATTGAATATTTTAAGAAATGAACATCTTTTTTAGTAGCGGGATTTGGAGAAAGAATAGGAAATGTGATTTCACTATATTTCTGACCAGGAACGGGCCCTACCACAAGAATATTTTTTTTATTGGGACGAAAAGTCTGAAAAGATAGATTACCTATCTTTTCTTTCATCTCTGGCAAAATACGATCTGAGGGGGCTAATTCAAACCCCTCGGGTAAAATAAGAACCGCCCCGACATTCAACCCCCCCTTTTTTCCATTAGCAAGAACTTGTTTCAGTTGCTTATCATAAGGAATTCGAACAACGGCTTCAAATACAGTGTCAGGAAGTACTGCTTGTGGAACCTCAATATCTACAGGCTTATTAGCTAAATGACAATTAGCGCATACAATACGTCCAGTTGCCTCACGTGGATTTTCATAACCTTGCTGCGCAAAAATAGGGTATGCATTTGAAATGGATATTTGAGTTATTATATACATGATGAGCGATAGAGAAATGAAGCAAGTAATATCTTCTTTTAGTTTTATCCAATAAATACTCTTTCTGGTTTGCATGGTATAATCGTTGATCCCCCCAAAATTTCTACAATAAGATTAGGTAAGTCACTAAAAGAGTTCCTTACCCACGATGCTGCTATTTACTGAAAAATCTTTAAAATATTTTGACTAAAATAGAATTGCAATCCCATTCACTTAGACTATAATAAAAAATGAAAAAAAAAGAATAAAAATGAGAATTGGATCATTAAATCTTTTTATCAGTCGTTCATTGAATGATAAATGACTACAAGTGATGGAGATACACGATTTAAATAATAAAAGATTGAATATTTAAAAATTGTATCAAGAATGACTGGAAAAGTGGAAACAAGAACAGATATGATTAGATCATTATGAGCAAATCCAAAATCATTATAAACAGATCCAATCATTAGTTCCCAACCGTGAGGTGAATGAAATCCTATACATAAATCAGTTATGAACAGAATAAAGAAAGCTTTTATTGTATCACTTAAGTTATATATAAATTCTTGAACCCAAGAATTTAAAATGAAGAGTTCTTCATTACCTAAAACAGCATAGAGACTTAGAATAAAGAAACAAAATATATTTGTTGAGAAGTGTAAAAACGTATGGATACACTCCTCATTGTACATGCTAAGCAATTGAATTGTTTGCGTGTGGAGTGGAATAAAATACTTTTGTGGATCTGTTTCCGGATATTCTTTTAGCATTTCTTCCACCAAGAAGAGTTCCTTTAATTCGATGAATTTTTTGATAATACTAGTTTCTTGACTAGTGTTTAAAAAGATTTCTGATTGACTAGTATTTCTCGAATGAAAAACCCAAGATTCCACAGTTTTATTAAACAGAAAAGAAATACACCAGGGCACCACTATTATAGATAGAATATAAAGAACGGAACTAAATGCTTTTTTTTTTTCATTTTTAATTTGTAATGAACCTATACTTTTTGTCGACTCTATCTGATCCGCTATTTGTTTTCGCAAATAGTCAAATAGAGGTTTACAACTTAAAATTTATCACTTGATTCTTTATTTTTTTTCTAAATCCGGAGTTCGATCTTTATTCTTACATTTACAAAAAATATTAAGAATAAAGAAAAAAACTTGTTTTCAGATATATAAATTATTCAATTCATAATTGAGCTCCTTTTATTGAATTGAAACAATTCAAAACAAATACTTCAAATTTTGATTTTGAAGATGAAAGAATTTTTTATCTCTGAAACTATCAAATCCTCTCTATCTATTTAGAATAAATTAATTAAAATTAATCAATGATACAACCCCCAGCATCTTTGGTAAGGATTCCTATAAAGAAAAAGATCAGATCATGAGATCATGATCAAACAAAAGGATTGATGAAACAAAACATCAATAAAAAAAGAAAAGAAAGGCGAATGCGATACTTTTTTTTATGTTTAATCATCAAAAAAGGATAGAAAGATGGATTAACAAAAGAAATATGATTTACAAAATAGGAAGAAAATGTATTCTCGTAATTGCAAATCAATTAAAAAAAAAAAAGAATCCTTGGATTTTTTCATTCCAGTCAATAAAAAGCTCCTTGTTAAATTCATTTCAAAATACTTCAATTGGTACTTGCAAAAAATAAGCCAATTCCGCCGCTCTTTTCTCGATTTCTCGTGGGGTTAAATTTTCATTCGTACCATTCAAAGGAAAGGCTCCCTGTCCCCGGATTTCCATATAAAGAACACGTCGAGCATAAATACCCTCTTTAGCTTCTATTCTGATAGACTGAATATCTTTCAAAAAGAATCTGAGTAAAATACGACGATTCTTTCCCGGGAATCCCCAACGAAAAATCGACACTATCCCCTCTTTTCTATCGAATCGATCATAACCACTACCAACATTCCACAAGATAGTGGACCATAAGTACGAACTAATAAAAAGACCGGCAATACCATAGAAAGACATGACGATGCCCTGGGGAAAAAAAAGAATTTGCTGAGACGGAAAAAAAGATATCCAATTTCGCCCGAGGTAACTGGAAACGCCAACAAAGAAAAAGCCTAATGAACCTAAAAAAATTATAAAAGCCCAACAGATATTACTTGTTTTTCGGGCCCCCTCTATAAGTTCTATCCATATTTGTTTTGATCGCCAACTCATACTCGATCTAATTTTATTTTTTTGTAAACGGGAGACTAGTCCCAAAATATTTTACTTGGTTTTGTTTGTTTCTGAAATAACTTTTGACAACTTGCATTATTTTTATGTTGTTTTTTTTTAATTCAAAATATCTAGAATAAATATTGAAAATCCTTTAATAGGAACCCCAATTGGAAATACGATTTTATTACTCAAAAATACTATTACTATATTGAAACTTCTACTTAGAAGATAAGAATCTGAAAGTTCGTAATTTTTTGTTGTGTTTCAAAAACGAGTGGGATACTCGTTAGATCTTTTTTTTCAAAATATATATCTATCTTAAGGACTTAAAGAATCTTATTTTTTTGAATATAAAGAAATAAAGAAGTCATTGCAATTGCCGGAAATACTAAACCCACTAAAGGCACAAAAATAGGGGGTAAATTGTTGAGAATTGTCATATAATGTACACCTCGATTTAATATTTAAAATTTGTACCTATTTCTTTTATAAATGTTATATGATCCTTTTTGTTTACTTTTTTTTTTGGTAGTTTGGTTAGAAAGCTATTTTTTAACCATTAGCTTTTCTAGTTTTCTAGGAAATTTTATATAATTATATCTTAAGTCTATATAAGTGAGCATATATAATATTAATAGAATATTAATAAAGCGCAAGGAAGTTTTAAAAAAATAAAAGGAATTGATTCTTTTTCTACATGAAAAAAAGGTATGAACACCTACTTTTTATTTGTTTTACTATTAATTCAGTATCTTTTTATTTTCTTATAAATGAAATTCCTTGTTATTTATTTTTCAATTTGTCAAATGGACTTACTAATTTTTTACGCGGCTTTTTTTTATTCCCCCAACTTTTTGATAAAATTGCATATAATAAAAGAGATCCTTATTCAGTTTTAGTCAAATGGGATTGTCAGAAGAAAGATAAGAAAGATATATAAAAAAAGACTGGATTTGACTAACCCCTACTTTTCTTCAATATAGGTACTACAAAACCATTTTTTTTTTTATTAAATAGTTTACTGTTTTGTCCTTATGTATCTATTTATTTAACTCAAAAATAACTTATTAAATAAAACGATTTATTAAATCACGAGTGTACTCGATTTAGATGTAGTATTTAAAGGAAATAAACTTTAATATACTTTGAAGGTGAAATAACTCAGTCAAATGTGGAGATGAACTAATTCATTCAAAACGCCTTTTAAAAGATTACGTGGTACGATTAGATCCAATAATCCACTATCAAATATCATTTCCGCTTCTTGTGAACCGTCTGGTACCTTTTGATTCAAAGTTTGCTCAATTACTCTTTTACCAGCAAATGCAATATGGGCTTCAGGTTCCGCAATTATGATATCAGCCAACATAGCAAAACTTGCTATTACACCACCTGTCGTAGGAGATGTCAGAACTGATATGAAAAATAACTTTTTAGAGGATTGATAATGATGTAAAGCAGAAGATATTTTAGCCATTTGCATCAAACTCAAACTCCCTTCTTGCATACGGGCTCCTCCCGAAGCACAAACTATAATAAGAGGTAAACGTTCATTTCGAGCATACTCAATTAATCTGGTGATTTTCTCTCCTACTACGGTTCCCATACTACCTCCAATAAACCGAAAATCCATGACACCCATTGCTATGGGAATACCATTTAACATGCCTACCCCAGTCTGAACAGCTTCAGTTAATCCATACTCTCGTTGAATAAAGTCAATTTTTTCTATATAAGGAGTTTCTCGAGCCACCCCCCTCTTTTTATTCTTATGATCAAGTTCCTTTTGATCTTCATCAGGTATACCTCTATTAATTATTTTATTTAACTCTTTCAATATCCTATTAATCTCTATCAATATTTTTCTATTATGTCTTAGACCTGTATCGATAGAAGAGTATTTTCTTTTTTCTTTTTTATAAGTATATTTATCTTCTTTTTTTTTATGGTTTTTCTTTTCTTCTTTAAGAAAAAAAGATTTCTTTATCTTTAGATCTATCTTTTTTAGATAATGGTCTAGATAACGAATAGAATGAAAAGAACGGAGATTGTACACCCTCCTCGGACTGTTGTTAAAAGGAGAAAAGGATCCCATAAGGAATATGGATAAGGGTAGTTCCAAAAATTTAAAAAAAAGTACTTCCTGACTTATGTCAGGATACCTGTATGTTTTCATTTTAAGGATTTTGAACTTTTTATACTCCTTTGAATTCAAAAAAAAATGATCAAATTGCTTAACTTCATCAATTTGGTTTTTTTGATCAAATTCAATGGGATCCAAAGATATCATATCTTCGTCCATAGGATACCAAGTGCCTGAATCAATCAAACAATCAATTCGCTCTGAACTGCCCATTCTTACATACGAATCACAATATTGACAAATATACAGTTTTGTCAGAAAATCTTTTCGATAGTTTATTCCTTCGCAAACCTCACAGGTTACCCACAAATATTGGTATCGTTTTACTGGCTTTATATACTTTAGATTTTCAAGATAACTTTGACTTAGAGTCGAAAAGTACTCCGATTTTTTTTTGAAATGAATGATTTCAATGTTGCAAATTTCATTAAAGTAGTAACTATCAAAATAATCAGAATTCAACTCTTCAGTCTCAATTCCTGTTAACACAGTTAACATAGGATTTGAACTTAGGGTTTCGAAAGAAAAAAAAGAAAAACCCAGATCCATTTGTCTGCACGACAATAGAAAATTTGAAGAACTCCTGATTTTTTTTTTTAAGGTATCACCGAGTCTTTGTTTCCAACTAATCTTTGAACTTGGAAGTAGAGAACGTGAAATCATAAAAAAAGATTGGCTCTTCTCCAAATTCTCAATTCTATAGAGCTTATCACTAGAAATTGAAAGCGCCAAAATAAATAGAAATAAGGAAAAGAAAACAACATCTTCCTCAAAGATAATTTTAATACCTATAAAAAACATATATCTTTTAGAGAAAATCCATAATAATGCCAATATTATAACTTATATAGTTGCAGAAAATTTCAATATGTTAGTTAGAATGGGTTGCCCGGGACTCGAACCCGGAGCTAGTCGGATGGAGTAGATAATTTCACTAGTAAAAAAATAGGTAAAAAAATCCCTCCCCAAGCCGTGCTTGCCTTTTTCATCGCACACGGCTTTCCCTAAGTACACATCCAAAACCCAATTTTCCCAAGATGAAACTGCTAAGATAATTGAATACTCAACTATTCAATCTTTACTTGTACCTTACTTGTATATTTATATTTTATGAACATTTCATAATACAAAACAATCCTTTATTAGAAAAAGACTGTATTTTTTTTTTCTATATTATTATCTTTTAAAAAAGAATTCTCATTTCCATTTATTTTCCAAATATTATTCATGATTAATGATCTCATTAATAGAAATAATATCCAAATACCAAAACCGAACCTTAGATTGATTAGATCGATCTGACGATCTAGGTGAAGATCTTATAAAGATCAAAGAAGAAATCTGTTCTTCTAGAAATAATTCTTCTAAAAAAGAAGAACCTAGTTTTTTAAAAAAAGCACGGACCGAGCTTTTGTGTTTCCGAGCCAAGGTTTTTAAGCAAGCAAATCGAAGTATATAATGTATTTGATACAAATTTTTTTTTTTTGAGGATCCACTATAAAAATATGAAATCTTATTGCATAGACGCACAAATCGGTCAATAATATCTGAATCCAATAAATCGGTCCAGGTCGGTTTGCTAACAGGATGACCTATTTTATTACAAAATTTCATTTTTGATAATGAGTCAATCATGAGAATAATTGGAACTAGGATATCCAATTTCTTCATAGTATTCTCTATAATAAACGCATTCTGTAGCATTTGACTTCGTATCACTGAAGGATTCCATTTTAAACTTAAAAGATAACCAACACAATGGAATGAATGCTTATATAATGGATTGATATGGATCTTGTCTGTTTGAAACCAGACATCAAAATGATTTTGAAATAAAGTAACAAAGTAGTATTTCCACTTGTTCATTAAAAATGGCATACCCTTATAAGCAAAAAAAAATTTTCCTTGATAGCGAATATAATGGATATTAGGTTCTTTGAACAACTCTAAAGTAACGGGAGAACCCTTACTAAAAACCTCTGTCAAATTCTCTATTTTTACATAGAAATAAAGTCTCTCAAAAAAAAACCGAAAAGGTTTTGATGGTAAATGAAAGAATTGGCGACGAATAAAAAATAAAATAGATTCGTATTCATATACATAAGAATTATATAAGAACACAAATAATCGTAGATTTCTTTTTTCAAAAGAAATCAAATTCTTTTTTTCAAAAGAGGGATGGCTCCAATTCCAATACTCGTGAAAAAATAATCGTAAAAAATGTAAAGAAGCTGGATCTTTTAACCAGTAACGAAGGATTTGAACCAATTTTTCTAGATGAATGGGATAAGAGAATAACCCATCTGACACCAAATTTAAATAGGGAAATTTATCCTCTAAAAAAGGAAATATTGAATGAATTGATTTTAAATTTTGAACTCTCACTAATTCCAAATTTTTGAAAGAAGTCTCCAATTGGAGGGAAAATGGAATTTCAACAATGATTGAAAGTCCCTCTGATATCTTTTGAGAATATAAAACTTTATTGTAGAGAAAATACGGGTTTTGTTTCAAATTTGCAGCAGAAAGACTCAAATGATTCTGTTGATACATTCGAGTAATTAAACGTTTTACAATTAAAAAACGGAATCTTTTGTCATAACCTAAATTTTCCAACAATATTGTTGGAAATAAATTATGATCATGAACAAGTGTATAAATATACTCTTGAAAGATAAGTGGGTATAGTAAGTCATTTTTACGAGATATAACTAGATCTAAATATCTTTGATCTTTTTTTTCTCCCATTTTATTAAAATTCAAGTCAATTTTTGATTAAAGCAAGGACATGGGATTTTTGGAATTATTAAATGATACATAGTGCGATAGAGTAAAAATAAAGTAAGATAATAAGAAAAAAAATAAATACTTCAAAAAAAAAAAAAATCAATCAACAGATTCTATAACATCGCTTCTTTTTTTACTTGAAACCCCAAATAGATTTTTTTAAGTAAAAAAAAAAAAAAAGAGTTACAAATCCTTTACTTTTTCAAGTCAATCGCTCTTTTGATTTTGGAAAAGATCTTTGTTATCAATATACTCTTTATTATACACATTCTTCTACGCGGAATAGTTAGGATTTATTGAACTAATAGAAAATATGTGCTAATGAGGAAGCCTTTCACACATCGGGTACTAATATATTTTTAACATGTAATTAGATTGGATAATAATTCTAATCTAGAACTGAAGCTCGTTTCTTTTTTTTCCTCTATCTAATTAATTGAAGGTGTGGGACTCTATCCATTTATTCATTCGACTCATTTTGAATTCGGCTGTATATCTTCTATACCAAGAATCCAAACTTTGTTTGAAGTCGATTCGATAAAAGAATATATTTGAAAGATTCTTCATTGATACGACATGCTGTTTTTTCCATTCATTCCTTTACGGATCAGTCGTAGTCTTACAAACAATACCGATGGTATGTACGAATCCCTTTTTTCATACAAATGTGTAAAATATGTTAGTCGCACTTAAAAGCCGAGTACTCTACCGTTGAGTTAGCAACCCTAAAAAAAATTATTTAATTAGATAAAATCAAATAAAACAAAAAATACATAAAATTGAAATTCAATATTAATAAAGATAAGATTAATTAAAGAAATACTTAATTCAAACCAGTAAACTTAAAAAAAAAAAAAAAGACTTGAAATAAGAATTATTAATTTATTTCTAATAATAAATTAAAAAAGAACAACAAGCAAGAAAGACCAAAGTATCCAGGCGTACATATAATAGATACTTACTCAGATCGGATTATATTTAGTTAATATGGTGTTGTCAATATAACTAGGGTGACAACAAAGATCCACATTAAGGAAAAGAATCTCATTCAAAAAACCTAAGATTAGGATAAAAAAAATACTAAAAAAAAATGGAAATAGAACTTATTAAGTTCAATATAATATTCAAATTCATTAGTCTAATTAAGTATAACTAATTAGCTAATTCTGTTTTAGTTATCTATTTACTATAGTACTTCGATTCGATATCTAACCATTAAATGGTTTTTTAATTTCTGAAAATCTACAAACGGAAAATTCTTTTTACGTTTCTAAATGGGATAGGATTCCTTATTTCAAGGCCAAAGATCCTTTTTTTTTTTTGTTCTTATACTTTTTATCTTATACTATTTTTTTAATTTAAAAAAGTTTCTGGGACGAAAGGATTCGAACCTTCGAACACCGGGACCAAAACCCGTTGCCTTACCACTCGGCCACGTCCCATTCATTTTGGGATTGAATCCCATTCTTATTCAAGATCAATACTATTGCTATTATAGGTTTTTTGTCAACTGTCTTTGAAACCAAGATTCTCTAAAATAGATGAATAGATGGAGCTTATTGTTCGTATTTTCTTCAGTATAGAGGCAGATATAGACTTAAAGTCTATTTATTGATCATAATATATAATTTAATTAAAAGATTCTTTATATTTATAAAATATCTATAAAGATTTGATCTGAAAATATCAAAATGTTATTTTTTTTCTTTTTTATTTGAGAATTGATGTTTGATTGGATAAGCTTAAAGAAGTTTTTTTAGTCTATCTTACTTCAATCTTATTTTTTTTTCAAATCTTGTTCTCAAAAATCTATTACTAACTTAGTCAAAATTGAATTCTTTTCAAGAACAAAATCTTTGTTATGCTTAATATTTTTAGTTTGATTTGTATCTGTTTTAATTCCGCTTTCGATTCAAGCAGTTTTTTCTTCACAAAATTGCCCGAAGCTTATGCTTTTCTAAATCCAATTGTAGATATTATGCCGGTAATTCCTTTATTCTTTTTTTTATTAGCCTTTGTTTGGCAAGCTGCTGTAAGTTTTCGATAAGATTGGGGAAAATGTATGATTGTGCTATTTTTTTCCAAAAGCCATAAAGAAAATGGTAACTGTTGCTACCATACAATTGAAAAGGTTTTCTTGGATACGTCCTCAATTCGGTTTTGTTTAGATCCGTGAAATAAGATTCACTTGATGTTTTTCCTCTTTTTTATTTTTCAACCGAATGAAAAATAAAATACTTTTAATTGACTAGAATTAGATTAACTAGAATTAGATTAATAGAATTAGAGTTTACCCCAACTAGAAACTAATACGTATAAGTAGAAACTAATACGTATAAGAGTTCCTTTTTTTATTTATTTCTTTTTTATAAAAAAGAAATAAGACTCTGAATAACATATAAATTATATAAATAGATTTCCCTTTAAAAAAGCCCTTTGATCCTTCTCGAAAAAACTTCATTTATTAGTTTGAATCCATTTTTATGATAAAAATCAAACTATAAAATCTATTTTATTTTTTTTTTTCAACCAAAAAATGATTTTGGAGATTGTGTAATGCTTACTCTCAAACTTTTTGTCTACACAGTAGTGATATTATTCGTTTCACTCTTCATCTTCGGATTTTTATCTAACGATCCAGGACGTAATCCTGGTCGTGAGGAATAAAAACAAAGGTTTTTTTCTTTGATTTCTTTTTGCAGGCTCTTGAGATTTCATCTTTTCTAGATCTTTAACTATTTAATAAAGTTTCAATTATCAAAGATAAAAAAAAGATCAAAGAATTAACCGGAAAGAGAGGGATTCGAACCCTCGGTACAAAAAATTCGTACAACGGATTAGCAATCCGACGCTTTAGACCACTCAGCCATCTCTCCGAAAAGAGGGAATTACTATTTTTATTCTATTGTATAAAACAATTAAGACTTGAAAAGGAAAAATATTTTTATCTTTGTTTTTGTTTTATTTTAGTGAATTTCCTTATATATATATAATTCTATTTGGTTTTTCATTCCTTTTTTGTATTACCTCTACATTAGAGTATAATAGGTTAATGAATCTTGAAAATAGTCATTTTTTTTATTGATAGAAAAAATAGAAATTCACACTTAGTTAGAGAATTTCTAGAATATCTTTTCTTTTTTAATTAAAAAAGAACCTAATAAGAATCTCTTTTGTATTTTTCTAAACTAAATATAAGTTAGAAAAATACAAAAGAAAATACCTTAACTTAATATGAATCATAATTTAAAAAGGATATCTTAGTTAAGTTGTATATAAGGAGTTCTATTAAAATTAGAACTACTCCTAAACTACTCCTAATAAGTAATAAGGGGAACTTCTAGTTCCTTCTCGGAACAAACTATACAAATAGTACAGAATATTAGGATTCTGGGTTTTTTTTTCGAAATCTTGTTAAATAACCTAAATTAATTTTATTAAAACTCTAGTTTTTCCGTTTTTTATGATACTCAACTAGAATCCTATTCCTTGACAAAAGTTTTTTTATATACAATAATCACATTGTAGCGGGTATAGTTTAGTGGTAAAAGTGTGATTCGTTTGATTAACGCAAACTCTAACTATTTCTATTTATTAAGTTAGAGGATCTTTCGAGGTTCATATTCTGACCAAAAACTTTATTTCTTAAAAGGATTTCAGCCTTTCCCTTTTAATGATGAATTAAAGGAAAATTCAACATTCTCATAATTTGTATCCAAAAAAAAAAATTAAAAGCAATTGGATAATGAAATTATGAAACATAATCTTTTGATCATTGGATCAATATTTCCAATGAAATAAAATAAGTCTGAATAGCAGATCTATGGATAAAGAAAAAAAGATTAATTTATTTCGAATCGTAACTAAATCTTTAATTTTTCTGTTTGTTTTAAACAATAGAAATTGAAGCAAAATAGAATCAATTAAGCAGTATACGATGTCTTTAGTTTACTATAGACATCCACATTTTGTTTTAGCTCGGTCGAAACAAATCTCTTTTCCTAAAGATTTTTCAAAAAAAAATAGAGGACGAAGTAACTAGAAAGAGCCCTACATTTAGCAGGATTATCTAGAAAGCGAGTTTTTTTAACTGTATTAAATTAAAAAAAAGGGGCTGACATAGATATTATGGATGTTATAATAGCTGTTATGGATATTGTATAATTTGCATATCTTTTGCGTGCATCATACGTATTATTTGATCTTACCTGCTAATTTATACTTATTTATTCCATAAAGGAGCTGAATGAAACCAAAGTTTCATGTTCTGTTTTGAATTAGAGATGTTAAATAAAATGAATAAACATCGACTATAACCCCTAGCCTTCCAAGCTAACGATGCGGGTTCGATTCCCGCTACCCGCTCTCACCCTATCTACTCCGTAAATATTTTTTGGACCTATTAAGAATATAGAAACCCAGTTTCCATATTTTTCCATCCTTTATCTTGCTCAAGAGAATAATGCCGAAGGCCTTGTTTATTAGTTATTCTTGTTTATTTAGTTATTCTATTATAACTATCTCAATTTGATGTAATCAATTGAATTAAAATAATAAGAATCAAAAACTGAAATAGAAAATACTTTTGTTTGTATCTTATACAACTGTTCAATCCTTATAGATTGAACATGAAAAATATAATAAATTACTGAAATCTTATATTCAATATTTTTAAGATATATTTTATAGAGTATCTCTATTTTATTATTATCTATCAATCTAAAAATTTTATCATTATTCTTTTTTTTTCATTTTCCATTTTTTGAAGAATCAAGTGAAAAGAGAAAAAAAAAGAATAATATTAATAAATAATAAATTGAAATCAAAAAGCGTCCATTGTCTAATGGATAGGACAGAGGTCTTCTAAACCTTTGGTATAGGTTCAAATCCTATTGGACGCAGGATCTTTTCATATAGTAGTATATATCCTATTGGATAATAGAATAATAGTTCTCATTTAAAAATATTGTCTAATTCAAGATTATGGGTAGAGGGAGACTACTATTTTTATACTCTAATACTCTAGTTTCTTTAGAGTATTCTGAAATCTTTTATTAAGTTGTATTCCTATTTAGAGATATAGCTAAAATGAAGAGTGATTGATCACTTCAGATCTACTGTTCTTTAAGTTGAAAACGTTGCGTCTGCTCTTGAATAGCTTCTTTCAAAAGAGTTTCCGCTTCTTTGGTAAATGTTTTTGTAGAAGATATTATTTCTTCAAACTGCGGTTTATTAGTTTTTAAATAAGTACGTAACTCATCAAGAAAATCCCTTACTTGTCCTATTTCTAATGAATCCAGATATCCATTCGTTCCAGTATAAATGGTCATTATTTGATCTGAAATGCTGAGAGGATTCGATTGGGATTGCTTAAGCAACTCACGTAATCGGCGACCTCGTTCCAATTGATTCTGACTACCTTTATCCAGATCAGAAGAGAATTGTGCAAAGGCTTCTAATTCTAAAAATTGTGCCAATTCTAATTTTAATTTACCAGCTACTTGTTTCATCGCTTTTATTTGAGCTGCGGATCCTACTCGCGAAACGGAAATCCCCACATTTATAGCAGGCCTAATTCCAGCATTAAATAAATCAGCCGATAAGAATATTTGCCCATCAGTAATTGAAATTACATTAGTAGGAATATAAGCAGAAACATCGCCCGATTGAGTTTCAACTATAGGTAAAGCAGTCATACTCCCTTCACCTAAATTAGAACTTAATTTAGCCGCTCGTTCTAAAAGGCGAGAATGTAAATAAAAAACATCTCCCGGATAAGCTTCACGACCAGGTGGTCTTCGTAATAAAAGAGACATTTGTCGATAAGCCTGCGCCTGTTTGGACAGATCGTCATAAATGATTAAAGTGTGTCGTTTACGATACATAAAATATTCCGCTATAGCCGCTCCTGTATAAGGGGCCAGGTATTGTAATGTAGCGGGAGAAGCCGCCGTTTCGGCTACAATAGTTGTATATTTCATTGCCCCTCTTTCCTGTAAAGTAGTGACTACCTGAGCTACAGAAGAAGCTTTTTGACCAATAGCTACATAAACACAGATTACATCCTGTCCTTCTTGATTCAAGATAGTATCCGTGGCTACTGCTGTTTTTCCTGTCTGTCTGTCCCCAATAATTAATTCTCGCTGGCCCCGACCTATCGGGATCATTGAATCAATAGCTATAAGTCCTGTTTGTAGAGGCTCATATACAGACCGTCTTGAAATAATACCCGGAGCTGGAGATTCAATTAACCGAGATTCAGAAGATGAGATTTCACCTCGACCATCAATAGGTTTACCCAGAGCGTTAATAACACGACCCAAATAATCGTCACTCACTGGGACTTGAGCAATTCTTCCTGTTGCTTTAACAGAACTTCCCTCTTGTATTAGTAAACCGTCACCCATTAAGACAACACCAACATTATGTGATTCCAAATTCAGAGCAATACCTATTGTACCTTCTTCAAATTCGACTAATTCACCTGCCATTACTTCATTAAGACCAAAAATCCGAGCAATGCCATCGCCTACTTGAAGTACGGTACCTGTGGTTACAATCTTTACTTCTCTATTATATTGCTCAATACGTTCACGAATAATATTACTAATTTCGTCGGCTCGAATGGTTACCATGAGTATTTCTTCCTTTGTTGAAAAAAAAATAATGCCTAGACTATAACAGTAGGACTAATCAGTTATTTCTGTTATTGTTCCCAACATGCCAATATTAGCACTGATGGTACGTAAATGTAATTCGTTGTTTAAACGGCTATTCAGAGTTCCTAAAGCTCCTTCTAAAGCTTGTTGGAAAACTCGTTGTCGGACATAATTAAGTGCCCTTTCTTGTTCAAAATTAATTGTTTCATTATTGGAATTTTCAAATTGTTCTAAAATAGCAGAAGTTGAATTAATTAAATTCAACTTTTCTCGTTCTATTTCAGAGTATCCATTCACTCGATACTCATCCGCTTCTATCTCCACTTGTCGTAAGCGAATTCGTGCTTTCTCTAACTGTTCTATAGCCCCTTCACGTAGTTCTTCCGAATTTCGAATAGTATTCAAAATCCTCTGTTTGCGATTATCTAATAAATCACTTAATGAAAGTAGATTATCTTTCCCTTCATTTTAAGACTTCCATAATCTCTTCCCGAACCAAACATGAATCTTTCGATTCATTTGGCTCTCCCGCTCACTTATTTGACATACTTAATGGGGGATCTCCATATAGTTTCGATTGTTGTGAGCCTATCCTCATTTCCTCATTTCTACTTTTAGAAGTGATATAAAAAGAAATAGTCAACTAATCTATGATTGAAATAGTAAGAGGACTCTTCGGATCAAACAAGTAATTGTCAGTAGAGTTGTTTCGTTTTTTCTTCAAATCCAAAGAATTCTTTTTAAAACTAGGTTATCGATTGAGCATTGGAGAACACCGGTACCCCATTTTTTTAAGCACATAAAAAAATGAAAGAAAAAAGGTTATAATCCTTTTTTTGACATGAGTGTTATATGTCAAAAAGAAATTTAAAATATTCATTTTCTTTTTTTTTTGAACCTGAACCCTTGTTTTTATTACCATTGTAGTAGAAAGAATACTTTGCTATGTCTGGACTTTAAACAGTTATGATTTAACCATGTTAATCGTTCCTCAGTATTGGTTGATAGAGAATCAAAGGTTATTGACCAATAAATTACGAAATGCTGTGTTTCTTACAGATGAGTTTTCAATTTTGTTAGAAGTAATTCGCAGGATTTTACACAGCTTTTGTCTTAGTTAAAACAAAAAAGTGCAGCTGGATCAATTCAGCCGATTCTTGAAATAAACAACTCGCACACACTCCCTTTCCAAAAAAGATCAATATACCAAGGACTACACTTAGATTTATTGGATTTGTTGCTAAGATATCGGTATTAAATCCGAAACTCTCGGCGGATGGCCAGTGACCCAAGAGAACGAAAGAATCGGTTACATTTTTCATAAGATCTCCTCTTCTCTTATAGATAGATTAATTCTATATTAATAATAGTTCTTACATATTCTATTTATTTCATTTTCCTTAGTCTATACTATTAGTTAGAATCTTTGTTATTTAGTTCTATTATTTAGAATATGTTTAATTTAATTTAGTATTTAAGTTTTGTTTATTTAAGATTTCGATTCTTTTTTTTTTAATCTCTTTCTTTATTCATTTCTTCCTTTACCCATTTTAAATTTGACTTTGAAATATGCAGTTCTAATTAGACCGAATCCATTCAAATTTGATATCAAAGACTATATGGATGCCAAGATATTGATTTTATTGCACCACTCCCTTATAAGAATAAGAGTTTTCTTTAATTCAATAAAAAAAAAGACTGGAATAAATTTATTAAATTAAATAAACATTGAATAAAAGGGGTGTATGGGAAGGAAGAAAGCGAATCAATATACTAATTCCTCATCCATAAATAAGTCCTTCCCATAGGTTAGTGTACAAAAAAAAGTTTTAATTAAGTACTTGTAAGTAGACAATCTTCAGAAAATTGCAAAAAAAAAAGAATAAAAAGAAATAAATAATAATAAACACGCAGTAAGCACTAAGTAATAAAAAAATACAATTTTTTTTGTTCTAATTCGATTATTTAGATTATACAAAAGGATTTGCAAATAAAAGGGCTAATGCTACAACTAGTCCATAAATCGTTAAAGCTTCCATAAAAGCCAAACTAAGCAATAAAGTACCCCGTATCTTTCCTTCCGCTTCCGGTTGTCTCGCAATACCTTCTACAGCTTGCCCTGCAGCAGTACCTTGACCAACTCCAGGTCCAATCGAAGCAAGCCCAACAGCTAAGCCAGCAGCAATAACGGAAGCGGCAGAAATCAATGGATTCATGATAAATTCCTCGTACCAAAATAAAAATAAAGAAATGGAAATGGTTAATGATACAATCAACCACTAAAAAAAATTATGAATTTCTAATTCCAACAATATTCACTATTATATGATTCCTGTGAATCGAAGGACCTAAAAGTAGCTACGAACTATTAAATGAAGTATAATACTCTTGAATCATTCAAAATTGATTTGATTCAAATGCCTATCTAAATCACTATATAGTAGTAAATTATATTAGATATATCCATACAGAATTACTTAATGTTTAATATTACATATACATGTGTTTCTTGCATAACGTAAACCAAAACTATTCATTTATTTCAATTGAATTTAAAAATATAAAAGAGAACTACGTCACTTACTATTTTCATTATACTAATATAATAGATGGATCCAATCAATTTTAAAGAGATCAATTCATCAATTCGATTTATTCCTTAAAAAAAGGAGCTCCTTTGGGGAATTTTTAAATTATTAAAACTTAACTAATTAAATTACTAAAACTTAAATAAATTAAATTATAGTATAATAAGGGGTTTTTTATGTTTTAATCGGGATTCTAAAAATAATAAAATAAACAAAATCAATTATTAGTCACAACACTATTTATCTCCTAAAATGAGAATTGTCTAACTAAAAGATCTTGTGTATTTCTGTATTCACAAAATAGATCACTGTAAGCAAAACATAAACATATACATTCTTGCGCTCTACTAGAAAAAAAAACAAGAATAAAAAAAAAGACTCAATGATGCCCCTCCATGGATTCGCCTATATAAGCAGCAGCTAAAGTTGCAAAAATAAGAGCTTGAATACCACTTGTAAATAATCCAAGGAGCATAACAGGTATAGGGACCACTAGGGGTACCAAAGAAACAAGAACAACAACTACTAATTCATCGGCTAATATATTTCCGAAAAGTCGAAAGCTAAGTGATAACGGTTTTGTAAAATCTTCTAAAATATTTATAGGTAAAAGAATTGGAGTTGGTTGAATATATTTACCAAAATAACTTAACCCTTTTTTGCTAAGCCCCGCATAAAAATAGGCTATTGACGTAAGTAAAGCTAAAGCTACGGTAGTATTTATATCATTCGTAGGGGCTGCTAGCTCTCCATGCGGTAACTCTATTATTTTCCACGGTAAAAGTGCCCCTGACCAGTTAGAAACAAAAATAAAAAGAAACAAAGTTCCAATAAAAGGAACCCAGGGACCATATTCTTCTCCAATCTGAGTTTTGCTTATGGATCGAATAAACTCAAGGACATATTCAAAGAAATTCTGACCGGCGGTTGGAATCGTTTGAGGATTCCGAACGGATACAATGGCGGAGCCTAATAAAATGGCAATGACTACCCAAGAAGTTATAAGCACTTGAGCATGTACTTGGAACTCCCCTAGTTTCCAATAGAAATGCTGGCCTACTTCCACACCAGATAGATCATAGAAACCCTTTAAAGTGCTGATGGAACATGTGAAAAGATTCATATTACCCTCTGAAAGAAAACTTTTAAAGAAATTATTTTGATTCGACCTTCGCTTTTTCAAGGTTTTTTTTTAACTTGCTTACTTGAATTATATATATATATATTTTGGAAACGATGATTTTTCCAGTTTTGTTGCTTTTTTATGGAATTAAAAAAAGTAACCAATTCCTTGGGTTTAAAAAAGGATTATTTTATCTAATTCTATATTATTTATGTATATTTATTTCTATTTCCTATTAGGAATCTTTATCTTAATTATTAATTAGGACTCTTGTATATAGCTAGAACGACCTTCACAAATAGAAAATACCAATTTATTAAGAATTAATCGAATTGAAGCTATAGCATCATCATTGGCAGGAATCGAAATATCGGCAAGATCCGGATCACAATTTGTATCACTTAAACAAATCGTTGGAATTCCTAAAGTTATACATTCTCGAAGAGCTCTATATTCTTCTTGCTGATCAAGGATTATCACAATATCGGGTAATCCCGCCATATATTTTATTCCGTACAGGTATGTTTGCAAGTGAGATAACTGTCTTTTCAATCGAGCCGCATCTCTTTTTGGAAGACGATTGAATTCCCCGGTCTTTTGTTTTATTCTTAAGTCCCGGAACTTTTGAAGTCTCATTTCAGTAGTGGACCAATTCGTTAAAAGTCCGCTAAGCCATTTATTATTAACATAATGACATCGCGCTTTTTTTGCAGCCCGCACTACTGAATCCGCTATTTTTTTTTTCGTACCAACAATCAAAAATTGTTTTTTTCCTGTTGCTGCATCAAAAACTAAATCACAAGCTTCGGATAAAAAACGAGCAGTTCTAGTAAGATTTATAATATGAATACCTTTACGCTTTGCCGAAATATAAGGTTCCATTCGAGGATTCCATTTTTTAATACCATGACCAAAATGAACTCCTGCTTCAAGCATCTCTTCCAAATTTATGTTCCAATATCGTCTTCTTATCATTTTTCCCCACACTCCCTCTCTTCTCTCTCTTTTGCTTTAAAAAAAGAGAGATGAAAAACCTTGAAATATAAAATTAATTGTTCCGATGGAACCTTCTCTTGTACTCTATATTGTCCCATTGAGACACGACTCCAACGATTCTGTTATTTCTATTTATTGGTTCCTATGATTCTATCACTTTAGAATCATCTCTTTGTTGTCTTGGTATTAAGCTAACAATCCAAAATCCCAAAACCATTCCTAAATAAAGTAAATAGCTGAATAAATAAATAGATGACCCCGATCTCTGAAATCTAGGAATCCATAAATGCTATAAATTCTGCCCTATCATATCAATTTTTTAAGATACCAAAATCAAACAACTCTCTATGGTAGAACAAAATATCTCTCATTTCACCATCAAAGAAATTATTCTTTTTGTTTTTCAAAATAAAACTTTTAGATTGCTTTGAATAATGTACTAATCCTTGAAACCCAGTTCCAAGGGGAATCATACTACCTAACACAACATTTTCTTTCAGACCTTTCAACCAATCGATACGACCACGGAGAGCTGCTTTTGATAAAACACGAGCAGTCTCTTGAAAACTTGCTTCAGATATGAAACTTTGAGTATTCAGAGATGTTCTCGTTATTCCCAATAATACGGATCGATAACAAATTAATTCTTCCAAGGCACGTCCCGTTCGCTCCGCTCGTAACAATCCAATAAGTTCTCCGGGTGAAAAAACATTAGACATTCCATCTTCTGAAACCAAAACTTTAGATGTTATTTGACGGACAATAATCTCTATATGCTTATTATGTATTTGCACCCCTTGGGATCGATAAACCTTTTGGATTTTGTTAACCAAGGCGATACGACTTTGCACTAACGTTAGCTCCGCACCAATCAAGAATCTCCAAGGAAGTCCAAAGATTCTTGTTATACACTCGTTCCAACCCTCAACTCTCTTTTCTAAATTTGAAGATATTGAATCAATTGAACGTACTTCTAAAACTTGTTCTACTTTTGGAAGACCCTGCGTTATATCACCCGATCTTGATTTTTCATATAAAAATGTAACTAGAGTATCTCCGTCATAGAGGATTTCTCCATAATTCCCATGAATGGTTGCTCCTGGAGTAGCCAAATAAGGTTTAGCAGCTCTTAGTACTAGAGAATCAAGGTTAACAATTATAACTTGACCTGATTTTAGTTGGGGTAGTTCTTTGGAGATCGATTGAGTTTGACAAATAAATTCTCCCAAGATAATTAGTGTCAATTCTTTTTCATTTTCATAATAATTAGGATTATAATTATGATCGCGAAAAGACCAATTCACATTTTTTGGATTCAAAACGTGGTTATTACAGGGATCATAATTTATACTTCTCCTATTGTCATCTAGAAAAATAAATTTCATTTTTTGAAAAGCCTGATTTAAATCATCAAGTTTCAAATATTTAATTACTGAAATCTCATTATGAGTTATTAAATTGGAAAATAAAAAAGAATTTAAGATTTGAAAAGTTGTTCCTAAAGGTCCTAAGAATGAATTCCGAATTGAAATTATAGAATCTTTTTGAATTGATTCTGTTATTCTATTGTAATCTTTTCCATTGTTGAATGGAAATATTCGAAAACAATTAAATGATGACAAGCTTATCAACGATTGGCACTCCTTAGTTCTTTTCAATAAGGTGCTAAAAGTTGCTTTATTTTTTTTTTTTTTTAGTAATTGTTGAATCTTTATCTTAGAATAAAGAGAAAAAAATGGATTAATATCAGATGACGAGGTTAATCCGTAACCTGATGAATCCTGCCTTTTTCTGCTGATAGAAGAAATAGATAATTTCAATAAGTTTATTCTTAGGAAATCCTTAATCATACCTTTTATACTTATTTGAACAAAAGAAGCGCAAGCCCCGTCGCTCAAAAGATTCTTTTTATCTTGTTCCCAATTCAATACTAACGAAGTACGAACTAATTGAATACTTGTATCGGAAATTCCCATAATTGGTTTACTAGTTCCATATAAAATAGAATTGACAACTCGAAGTTTCAGATTATCCTTTTCTTGCAATAGATCCTTAGAAAAAATACTTTCTAGATTTATACCATCCGAAATCTCATATCTGATTACCGGCCGAACTAAAACAAAATATTTTTTTTTACTCGGTGTAAACCATTGGACATACATCCATTTTTTAACTTGTGCGGATTCCTTAGAATCCGTATAATTTGTTTTTACTATTTCTGGTGGAATCAAAATTCCACTGTGTCTATATATCTTATCTATCTCTCCTGGAAAATGGATACCACCCGAAAATATTTTAAGTTCCAATTTCTTCTTTTTTTTCTCCACCCGAACCAATCCACCGACCCTACTTTTTATATTAAAAGTTATTTGTGTATCTATTCCAATAATACTATTGTTTCGTACCATTAAAGAAGATGATTCGGGTAAAATATAGACTTCTTCGGGAATGAAAAAAAATCGATTTACTCTTATGTCATTCTTTGGATTCCCTTCTTTGACTCCGCCGTGCTCAATTAACTCTTCTTTTTTAACAATTGAATGCACGCCTAGATTACCATAATTAGTAATTCCGGAACTACTTCTTTGGTATTGCGGGTCGTCGAAATAAGCAAAAATACAATTTCTACGCAAAATACCATTTATAGGCATTTCAATTGAAATGTTAGAGTGAGTCAATTTTTCTTTTTCATGATCCTCATTGGAATGAAATGGAATGAGGAATCTATTTTTTCTCCTTTTTGCTACTAAATCAAAATTCTCGTGAAGAATAACAGTAGATTTTCGATTACAACAACCAATCGCTAGAATTCGATTCTTTTTTGAAAAATCATAAATATTTTTTCCAGTGTTATCCGAAAGACTAGAAAATTTGTATTTAGCTTGATCATTATTTTCTGATGGATGAAAAATAGAGTTTCTCTCGATAGAAAGAGAATGGGTGTTCATTTGATCTTGATCATTATGGACTGAACAAGTGCCTATATTAAATTTACACGAATTTCCTGATAATATCCATAAATGGCTTGTTTTTGCTAAGAGATGAACATTACTATATGTAAATTCTGGTGCATGGTATACATTGGTACTCCAGTGCATTTCTCCTTCTGATTCGGAATAAATATATTTTCGAACCTTCTCTTTCAAATTCAAAATAGTTGCTCTCGAACAAATTTCAGCAATAACTTGTTGGGATTCGACATATTGAGAATTTTGAACTAAAAGAATACTTTTCGGTGGAATAGTCACATTATGTATAATATCTTGACTTTCAATAGTTAAATTCAAGTTTATAGAACATAAAAAAGCAGGATGCCCCTGACGCGTACGTGTAGGCTGAACCAACTCCTCATTATTAAATCTTATTTTTCCATTCGAAGGGGCTCGTACCTGATCTGCAATACCCCCTGTGAATACCCCCCCAGTATGAAATGTTCGTAATGTTAGTTGAGTACCCGGCTCTCCGATGGATTGACCCGCAATAATCCCTACAGCTTCTCCCAATTCTACTAGGTCACCATGAGTAGGACTCCGTCCATAACAAAAGCGACAGATCCAAGCGGTACTTCTACAAGTAAAAGGGGTTCGAATAGATATTGGGATTGATCGAAAGTTTATGAATCGATTCACAAGCCCAACCCCAATATCTTGATTTCGGATGGCAATGCATCGTCGACCTATATATATATTGTCTGCTAATACACGACCTATTAAAGTTTGGATAAAGATTCTTTCCGGGGTCATCCCATTTCGAGGATTCACAGAGATCCCTCGAGTAGTCCCACAATCTGTTCTACGTACAACAATGTGTTGAACTACTTCAACAAGTCTGCGCGTAAGATATCCAGCATCGGATGTTCGGACAGCCGTATCCACAACCCCCTTTCGGGCGCCATAGCAAGAAATGATGTATTCTGTTAACGAAAGGCCTTCTCGTAAATTGCTTTGAATAGGTAAATCAATCATTTGCCCCTGGGGATCGGACATTAATCCTCTCATACCTACTAATTGGTGCACTTGAGATGCATTTCCTCTAGCTCCCGAAAAAGACATTATATGCACAGGATTTAAAGGATCAGTCATCCTAAAATTAGGATTCATTTCATTTCGCAAATATTCACTTGTAGCATACCATACCTCAATGGATTGACGTAATTTTTCTATCGCGTGTACATTTCCATAACGGTAATTATTTTCAATAATAAAATTTTGTTGTTCAATATCTTGAACTAACCATCTCTTAGAAGGTATTGTTAACAGATCATCAATTCCTAATGAAATGGATGTAGCAGTGGCTTGCTGGAAACCCACAGTCTTTACTTGATCCAGGATGTGGGATGTATATGCCATTCCGAAATGATCTATTAATCTGCTAATAATTCGTTTAATGGCAGTTCCATCTATCACTTTATTGGGAAAGACAAAAATGGCCCGTTCGACCATAAGTACCTCCATATTCTGCTAAGTCGGGTTCGACAATGAATTTGAGTCAATGATTGGAAAACTTCCTTTTCTCAATTTGAATTCATATAAAAATTCAGAACATATATCTCTAGTTCAACTGACAAGGATATGAATTTATACCAATAGTGTACTATTTAGTGTAAAATTCGAGTATATATTTCCCTATTTTAGATACCTATAATCAATTTTGATGCGCAGGCTTGAGAAAAGCCTTGTATAGCTTCTTCAATTTCGCGATAAAGATAAATATGACCAACAGTGGTTCGAATGTATATACAAAGAATTTTTTTTTTTATACTTCGTATTATTAAATAGTTTCCATAAATTTCATGATAGGTCCCCATAGATTGATAGTGAACTTCGGTAGGCATTTCTCTTGAAGCAATAACACGTTGATCTACTTTCCATCGAATCCATACAGGACTATCTAAATAGATTCTTTTTTGCCAATAAGCTCCAATTGCAGCATACGAATTACAAAAAAAAGGTTCTTTGATATACTTCTCATTATCATCTTCAATTTTTTCGTTTTGATGATTTTTGCAAGTGTATCGATTATATCTATTTGCATAAATACCTGGTCGATTTCCGCTCGTTAAGATATAGAGCCCCATAAGCATATCTTGAGTTGGTACGCAAATGGGATCGGCAATAGCGGGAGAAAGAAGATTCATATGAGAAAACATAAGTAAACGAGCTTCTGCTTGCGCCTCCAATGATAAAGGTATATGAACAGCCATTTGATCCCCATCGAAATCCGCATTGAACCCTTTACAAACTAATGGATGTAAACAAATAGCACGTCCTTCCACTAAAATAGGTTGAAATGCTTGTATACCTAATCTATGCAGAGTGGGTGCCCTATTGAGTAATACGGGATGCCCCTGCATTACTTCCTGAAGTATTTCCCATACAATGGGATCCTTTTCCCGAATTTTACTCTTAGCAACTCCAATGTTCGAAGCAAACTGTTGTCTAATGAGACCCCGAATTACAAATGTTTGGAAAAGCTCTATTGCTATTTCACGAGGCAATCCACATTGATGTAATGAAAGCGAAGGTCCTACAACAATGACGGAACGTCCTGAATAATCAACCCGCTTACCAAGCATAGTCTCACGAAATCTTCCTTCTTTACCCTCGATTATATCGGAAAACGACTTGTAAACCTTAGTATGACCATCTCTCATTGGTTGTCCCCGTATTCCATTATCAAGAAGTGTATCCACAGCTTCTTGTACTAATTTTTCCTGACACATTACTAATTCTTCAGGTGTAGATCTACTTGTTGTTAATAGATCTGTAAGGGTATTATTCCGATAGATAACTCGTCTATACAGTTCATTAATATCTGAACTCATTAGTTTCCCCCCATCTAGTTGAATAATTGGTCTAAGTTCGGGAGGGAGAACTGGTAAAAGACATAAAACCATCCATTCAGGTTCTATTTTTGTTCGAATAAAAAGCTTAGCTAATTCTATGCGTCTAACCAAGAAATCCTTTCTTCTACTTATTTTTCGATCTTCCCATTCATTCCCTGCAGCACCGTCTTCCCCTAAAACTTTCCATTCTACCGACGAAAAATCTATAATAACTCGCAAATCCAGATCGGCTAATTGGGCTTGGATAGCACCAGCTCCTGTTGCAATTTCTCGATTTCGAAATGTATTGAAGCCTTGTGTAGTAAAAAATAATGGAATACTATATTTCCAAGATTGTATTTCGTATTTAAATGAACCTCGCAATCGTAAGAAAGTAGGTTTTTTAGTTATTGGCCTAGCAAAAGAAAAATTAGGATAGGATCCTCAAGGATTCCCCCCTTCAAAATCGGACATGAGAGTTTCCTTTCATCCGGCTCAAGCAGCTCGCCGAAATAAAGTTAAAGAAAAAATATATTTCCTTTCGTTCAAACTATATAAAATATCCCAAAGAGCTACTCGTTACTCAAGTTATCAATAAGGACCAAGCAAGATTTCCTGGATTCATTCCTCTTTGTTCTTGTAAAAAATTTCTAAATTCTTTATTTCCACCAATTCTCACACTTACAAAGTAACTAAAATGAAAAATTCTTGAGTAGTCTATTTCCCTTCGAATGTTAAAGTCCAAAAGACTGGAAATTCAGACAGGATTTACTTGTTTCTGTTTTCTTACCTTTCGTTTGATCATTTAGGTCCCAAAATTACCTCGACGGTTATACCATGCTACTCTGACAATAAGAATCTCTATGCGATGTAGAGAATCAAAAAACCATGACATGACCTATTTCTATACTTGAGTAGAATGAAAATAAGAATCCCTTTATTTTTTTTTATTTTATAAAAAGGCAATGATTGATTTAATCCCATACACTTAAGTGAAGTTTATTTTCACAAGGGAAATCTTTTTTTAGTTGTTACTGAATCGACCATAGATCACTTCCACTTTATTAAGGGAAATCTTGATTACACCCCCAATTTCTGAGTTTCATGTTCTTTTCGACAGAAACATGTCAGAGCTAAGGCATCCCTATTCGATTAAATGAGATGACAGTTTATGATTACGAAACTGTAAAAAAAAATAAGAATCTCAATCAAATCACACATCGCAGTATACTAGGCCCTCTAACTCTTTAAGAGGTTTATCTAAAAGATTCGCGATATAACTAGGAAGTCGTTTCAAATACCACACATGAGTTACTGGGCAGGCCAATTTGATGTAGCCCATTTGGTATCGTCGTATTCGAGAATCAACAAATTGTACTCCACATTGTTCACAAGATTTTGGATCCTCGTTTTCATCTCCAATTACGCGATAATTTCCACAAGCACAAATTCCACTTTTTATAGGTCCAAAAATTCGTTCACAAAATAATCCATCTTTTTCTGGTTTATTGGTTTTGTAATGAAAAGTATAGGGCTTTGTCACTTCTCCAACAATTTCTCCATTAGGAAGGATCCTTTTGGCCCAAGCACTTATTTGTTGAGGTGAAACTAATCCAATTCTTAATTGTTGATGTTTATACCAATCGATCATATAGAAATATTCTGATTAAGTCGGATTAAACTTCCTTCTTATTCATCTGAAAATCTTTCTCAGATATAAGGAAATGATTCAGTTCCAGAGCCAAAGATCGTAGTTCTCGAACAAGTAATCGAAAAGATTCTGGAGCATCCTCAGGTTTGGGGATTATTCCTCCAATGACCGTAGTACCAAGCACTTCTTGTCGAGCTCTAATATGATCAGATTTATATGTAAGCATCTCTTGTAAAATATGAGAAACACCAAATCCCTCGAGAGCCCAAACCTCCATTTCTCCAACTCGCTGACCCCCTTGCTTGGCCCTTCCTCTTAGAGGTTGTTGGGTAACAAGTGCATAATGTCCACTGGAACGTCCATGTATTTTATCATCAACTTGATGAATTAATTTCAAGATGTAAGGCTTTCCTATTATAACAGGCTGTTCAAAAGGTTCTCCAGTTCGTCCATCAAAGAGTTTACTTTTTCCCGGATGTTCGGGTTCAAATACCCAGGGATTAGATGTTTGTTTGCTCGCTTCATATAATTCTGAAAACACTAATTTTCTAGAGGCCTCTTGTTCATATTTCTCATCAAAAGGTCCTATTCGATAATGTTTTTCTAGAAAATCTCCCGCGAACCCCAGCGAACATTCAAATATTTGCCCTACATTCATTCGTGAAGGTACTCCTAAAGGATTTAAAACCATATCAATAGGCCTGCCATCTTGTAAATAAGGCATATCATGCCTAGGCAAAATTTTTGAAATGATTCCCTTGTTTCCATGTCTCCCAGCTATTTTATCACCTACTTTAATTTTACGTTTCTGTAAAATATATACACGAATTGTTTCTGGATTATAACTTGAACCTCCTTTTTTCTGGATCCATCTCACATCAACAACTCTACCTCTACCTCCTATAGGTAATTTTAAACACGTTTCTTTTGAAGTAGATACCTGAATGCCCAGTATAGCTCGTAATAATCTCTCTTCCGGAGCATATGATGATTCTTTTGCCATTTGAGGAGTTAATTTACCTACTAAAATATCCCCTGTCTCTACCCAAGATCCCAACCTGACAATTCCATTTTTGTCTAAATTTCGAAGTAACTGAGCTTCAAGATGGGGTATTTCATTAGTGATCCTTTCGGGGCCTTGACTTGTAACATGAGTTTGAATCTCATATTTTCGTATGTGAAAAGATGTAAAAATATCTTCATATACCAGCCGTTCGCTAATAAGTACTGCATCCTCAAAATTGTAACCTTCCCATGGCATATATGCCACTAAGATGTTTTTGCCCAAAGCAAGTTCCCCCCCAACAGTGGCAGCCCCATCTGCTAAAATTTGACCCTTTTTAATGGATTTACCCCGCCGAACCTGGGTTTTTTGATGTAGACACGTATTTTTGTTAGAACGTTGATATATAACTAACGAAATCTTTACAGTATCCCCATTGCCCGATAAAAGGATCTTGTCAATATCCGTATGAATTATTTTTCCCTCGTGGTTAGCTATAGCAGAAACCCCAGAATCTAGAGCCACTTGACGTTCCAATCCGGTTCCAACAATGCATTTTTCGGACCGAGAAAGCGGAACTGCTTGACGTTGCATATTCGAACTCATTAAAGCTCGATTTGCATCATTATGCTCAATAAAAGGAATGAGGGAAGCACCAATAGAAAAATATTGGAAAGGAAAAATACTTCGAAAATGAACCTGTTCCCATGCAATAGTCAAAAATTCTTGACGATATCGTGCTGGAACAACCTGTTCTTCTTGAATACCTCGATTCAACGCCAAAGAATTTCCTGCTGCTACCATATAGTATTCATCTCTATTGGGTGCTAAATAGAGTATACGTTTTTTTTGGGAGCTTTCATTTATTTTATAAAATGGGGTCTCTAACGACCCCCAATGCCCAATCTTGGCATGAATTGCTAAAGATCCAATAAGTCCAACATTGATTCCTTCAGATGTGTCAATTGGGCAAATGCGCCCATAGTGACTAGGATGTATATCTCGTATTCGAAAACTAGCAGTTCGTCCTGTCAATCCTCCGGGTCCCAAATAACTTAATTTTCTACCATGAACAATTTGTGTTAATGGATTAGTTCGATCCAAAACTTGAGATAATGGGTGTAATCCAAAAAACGATTCATAAGTGGTTGTTACTGGAGTTGATGTTACCAAATTTTGAGGGGTCGGTATCAATTTATGTCTAATTGTTCCAGATATAGTCCCCCTAACCACATTTTCTAAACGAATTAGGGCCAATCCAAATTGATCTTGTAAAAGATCGGCGACCGAACGAATACGTTTATTTTTTAAATGATTCATATCATCAAGTGTACCCATTCCAAATTTCATTCCAATCAAAAGATCCGCCGCTGCTAATATATCTCGTGGTAACAAAAATCTATTGTTAGTGGGTATATCAAGATTCAATCTCCTGTTTATATTTACTCGTCCAATTCGTCCTAATTCACATCTTTGTTGAAAGAATTTGTTTTGCAATTCTTTACATAAAGATTCTGAAAAAACTGGATCTCCGCCTACACAAGTAAATTGTTGATAAAATTCCAGAATGGAATTCTCTTTTGAACCCATTTTTTTTTTCTCCTTATCATTCAAGAAAGACAAGAAAATCTCAGGGTAATAAACATTTTCTATAATTTCTCGAAGATTTAAACCCATAGCTGATAATAGAACTAGAATAGAGATCTTTTGTTTTCTACTCACACGAGCCCATATCCTGGCTTTTCTATCTATCTCTAATTTGACTCTTCCTCCCCAATCAGATATTATTATTCCGGTATAAACGGAAATCCCGTTATGGTCCAATTCCGTCTGGTAATAGATACCGGGGCTTTGTAATATTTGATTGATCACAATTCTGTATATTCCATTTACTATAAAAGTTCCGATGGAACTCATTAAAGGAATTTGGCCAATAAAAATTGTTTGCTCTTGCATATTTCGACTGGTTTTCCAAATGAGTCCCGCAGATACATATAATTCCGAAGAATATGTGAGTGATTCATATACAGCATCTCTTTCTTTTATCAAAGGTTCTACTAATTTATGCCTTTCTACAAATAATTGAAATTCCATTTCTTGATCTGGATCTTCTATTTTTGGAAACTTAGAGAGTTCCTCTTTTAAGCCTTGATCAATGAACCGACAAAATCCTTCAAATTGGATCTGATTAAATCCAGGTATTGTAGACATTCCTTCATTTCTATCCACCAGCATTTTGAATTTCCCATTTATTGAAAAAAAAAAAGAAAATAAATAAAGATTCTATCTTTTTTTGGATCTTTCTTCCTGCAATCCAATTTTAACAATCGATCTGGCAATCATAGAATTTTTATTCTGTTTACAGAATCCCATAAAATCTTATCAAACTACAAGTAATATTATATATATTCTATTCTTTTCTAAAGAATAAAAATAATAAAGGAAGAAAAGAATAAAGCGAATTTGATACCCAAATTAGGTAGAATTGTATTCATTATTAAATATTCATCTATCTAAAAATAGATTAAAAGATTCCAACGTATACAATACATAAAAGAATTTATTAAACATATGTATAGAGGAGATCAGTCTAAATATCTCTAACAGGTTAGAGAATCTTATTTAAAGTAAATAAAGGATAAGATTTTTGTTTAGATATCCTATCTCTTGGAATCATTTTTCTGTTAAGGGGTTTCCATATACTCTATTATGTTGTTATAATAGAAATTATAAATCAAAAAGAAAAAGAATAGAGCATTAGTTAAATATGATTTTTTCTTCAAATTTTAGACTCGTTCCTAAATTCACAGTCTTAAATTTGAGGTTCGACTTCGAATTGTTCTAGTATTTTGGTAACTCAAGATTCACATTTGGTTTTCTTTTAATTTCAGTAGAAAAAAAAAAGGAAAAGTTTCAATTTCAATAGTGTATGTGGTTTGTTCTATTCTAATCTAACGAAAGAATTTATCGAAGAAATCAATTTCAATAGAATCAAAAAAGGAATGATAGAAGTATTAAATTGAAACAACAGAAAGATAAATAGAAAACAAATGAAATTTATTAAGTGTACTTTTTCTTTCCAAATCATACAAAAAAAAATCTTATTTTTCCATTATTTATCTCGAAAAATAAAGAATAAATTATTCAAAGTAAAATAAAGAAGCATTGAATCCTTTTTTTCAAAATAAAGTTTCTAGGGCTTTGGCGGCATGGCCGAGTGGTAAGGCGGGGGACTGCAAATCCTTTTTCCCCAGTTCAAATCTGGGTGCCGCCTATGTTAACAATTAACAATAGAATGAATCTAAGTTCAGAATCATGCGAAGTTTTGCTATTTTTACTTTTGACTATAGGGATTAATTCAAAACATTTGAGAGTTCCTTTTTTTAGAATATGGTAGAATTTCGTTCATATATTAATATGAATTCAATTTGAAATTGAAGAAATACATAAATCGAAATAAATAGAAAAAAAAAAAAAAGAATTGATAAATCTTAATATACTGAATAATGTTCAGGTTAATAATATATTATTTATATAATGGATCTTAAATTAAAAATGAAATTCGATCAAGATACAGAAGATCCATTTGGGAGACTTTGTAGAGGAACCCCGGTCAATACTTAGTAAGTCAATCAATCTAAGTCAATCATTCAAATTAAGTGAATGGAGAATTTTACATATCAAATAGACAAATATAAAAAGAAAATGGAGTCACAAAAAATCAATATATTTTTTTGGTTCGGTCTTTTTTTTATTTTGTACTTAATGAAGAATAAGTAACCAACGAATGGTCTTTTTTATTCTTAATATACTTTATTATTATTATTTAAAATTCAAAAAATAAATATCTATATATATAGATAGATATTTGATATATTTCACTTAAACCAAAGGTTTTCCTATAGATCCTTTTTTTCTTAATCTTTTCCAATTTTATTAGGAATCATTGAAGTGGGTCGTCTATTTTCAAATTCAATTTGTCTTTTTAAACTTTTTCATTACCTCAAATCTATTGGACCACAAACTATGTGATTCTTATTTTGAATCTTTTTTTTTTTTTACTCTTTGAAATTCAAAGTAATCTTACTATTTTTATTGAATAATTGACCAAAAATATAAAAATATTTTTAGAAAGAGTATTAGGGGACAGAATTCATATGGATATAGTAAGTCTCGCTTGGGCTGCTTTAATGGTAGTCTTTACATTTTCCCTTTCACTCGTAGTATGGGGAAGAAGTGGATTATAAGGGTACTCTTTATTAATTAAGTAATTGCGTTGATAAAAAAAACTCTATTAATTTAGATTGTTCTGCAAACACTTTATCTTTATTTAGTCTACTTTAGTGAGGTTACAATTTATTTTAATTTTAAATGGAATAAAAAAAGATTCCGTTCGTGATTCTATCTAGTTAGAATGACTATTCTATAGTAAGGCTTTTCTCTCTTTCGATAGTCAATTGAAACAATAAAATTTTAAAAAGGGAATAGTTCTAGTAGAAAGAACTAGACAATTTTTTCTAGTTCTTTCTACTATGCCGCTCTCCTATCGTATATAAGACGATAATTCTAGTTCACTTCTTTGATCTAAGTCTTGAAATAGAACTCAATTTACCAATGATTTCTTATTTAAAAGAACTTAATAAGTATCATTTAGGAGAACTTAATAAGTTCACCTTTATTAAAATTAAAATTAATTACCTTGACTAACAGTTTTGACGTATATTATAAGCAAAAAAGCAGTAGGAACTAGAATGAAGAGTGCAGTAGCAATAAAGGCGAGAATATTAACTTCCATAGGTCATCGTTTCCTTTTTTTACTTCACAATAACTTCGGGATTTAATCCCATATAGATGATGAATCTTTCTTCGCTAAATTAAATGGGATGGATCTCAGCTCGATGATATCGAATCATACCCATATTATGAATAACAATATCTGAGTTATCAAATCGATTCGTCGTCGAAAATGGAATAGTATAACACAGAAAGATCTTTTATCCATATCCAATTACAAAATGGGAGTCTTTAGCTAGCAATAAAAAGAATCTTTCATCAGACCTAGACAAAAAAATAAGGAATTTAGTTATGAGTTATACAGAACGATCGAGTTTTTTACTTTAGTAAATCTCATTATATATATAAATTGAATGAAAGGAAGAAAAAAAAGCAGGACAACTTAAAATGAAATCCTAATCCTAAATGGGACATCTTTTGAAATTTTTTTAGGCAATTTGTCTACTCTTCCCTTTTTTTTTTTTTAAGTGGGCTGAATTAATGTATTTTTTATTTAATTCTTGATTTATATCCTCGGGACTGACGGGGCTCGAACCCGCAGCTTCCGCCTTGACAGGGCGGTGCTCTGACCAATTGAACTACAATCCCAGAAAAATAAAATGGAAGCGATACAACATATGATTTTTTATGGAATAAATTGTATTGAAATTTTTTTGTAATCTTTCTTTTTGAATTTCAAATTGAAATAGAAAAAGTTACGGTAGATGCGAGGGGGTACAAGAGATAAATCTATTGACTCCTATGTTCATGGATATACACCTTTTTTAAAGGCACCGATTTTTGCTCAGCTTATTTTATTATTTAATATCTAACTCGATTGCTAATTATTTCCTTTCCATTACTCTTTCTTTTTATTCCATTTTCTACTTTGCTAATCTATATAATTTAGAATCTATATCAAAATAGAGATTGATCCCTAAATTACAAGTTTTATTTGTCTCAAATAAAAAAATATTTGCTTATTTATTTATTTTATTTTTCATGGAGGATCCGTGAAAAAGTGAATTTTTGGGCCGAGCTGGATTTGAACCAGCGTAGACATAGTGCCAACGAATTTACAGTCCGTCCCCATTAACCGCTCGGGCATCGACCCAGGAAGAATCCTTTTCAAACTTATGAATAATTCATGATCAACTTCCTTTCGTAATACCCTACCCCCAGGGGAAGTCGAATCCCCGCTGCCTCCGTGAAAGGGAGATGTCCTGAACCACTAGACGATGGGGGCACATTTGTATGTCTATCAAACATCCTATGAACATAGTATGTTCACTTTTTTGAAATTGTCAATATAATGAAATTGTGTGATTTGACTTCAAAAAGACCCTACGGCAGTGATTGGTCTTTCAAACCTACATTGATTTACTTATTGTTAAGATAGATAAAAGAGCTTTTTTTTTGTTCAATCTTGACCAAAAGATTAACAAATCATAAAGTTCAAAATAGAATATAGGAGTCAAAAGATGAATTAGGTATCAAATCATTTTTTAGTTGATTCTAATTCAGGTAAGATTTTCTTCGTCGAATCTAATTAATCTAATTATTAGCTAATTAATACAAAGGGATATCTTAGGACGAAGTCACTTTGATTAAGGTATATTTAAAAATATACCTGAATCTTTTTATGATGGTAGATTATTTAATTAAGTTTTATCTTGAAAAGATTCATTATATTGATCTTTTAATAAACCTTATTTTTTTCTATTCACTAGTTTGACTCGCTTTTCTTGTATGAATTATTTACTTTTACGCGTATAGACTTACTAATTATAACAAAAAACCCTTTTGCTTTCTAATTTCGGACTCCTTTTTTATTATTTAGAGTTAGACATGAATTCTTTAATTAAAAATGTAAAAAAAAAAAAAGCCCCTTTAACTCAGTGGTAGAGTAACGCCATGGTAAGGCGTAAGTCATCGGTTCAAATCTGATAAGGGGCTCCGTTTTGGCTTCAGAAAAATCATGAATTGCAGATTGTAGTCTTTATTTGATTTAAATAAGGATTCTCGAAGTTTGGTTTGGTATATTTAAATTTTTTTTTTTTCAAATTCTAAAAATAGAATTCAAAAGATTGAACATAGAAAACTTAGTTAATTTTTTTTTTGTTTTTTCGAATAAAAATTTTATAATTTAAGATTTTGAATATTTCAAATTAAAGATTAATAGCGTAACAGTATTAAGAATACTAATATTATCTTAATAGAATTTTGAATTGAAAGTTTTAGAATAAAAAAAAGTAAGTGGACCTAACTCATAGAATAAGGACTCTATTCACTATTCTGATATTTAAATTCGGGAGAGATGAAATTGAAACAATAGATCCCGCTTTTTCCTATTCTATTTCTATTTGTTTCTTGTTGGAATCCGAAAGGATCTGTCAATATTATATATATATATATAATATTTTTTTCTTCTTTTTTATAAAAGATTAAATTATTCAATTTTGATTTCTCGCCTCCACAGAAAAGTTTTTTCAAAGTCACAATATAAGAGAGATAAAAAAATTTAAAATCTCTTTCTTTGATTCAAAAACCCAAGATTCATTTTCATTTATTCTATTTTTACTTTTTTATATTTGATTTTTTTATTTAGAATATCTTTTTATTTGTAGATCCTTATTCTATATTTTTTTTTTAGAATTTTAATAGTTTATGAAAGTTTTTTCCTTTTGTTTTGATAATATGCTTTTAGACCTATAAATAGACGATTTCTAATTATAATAGAAACAGAAATAGAATTCTATTTCTATAATGAGATTGCTTTATATCTAGCAGATTGATGAGTTATCAAAAAATTCAAGGTTCGTGTGATTTTTTTTTGCAATGTTTAAGAAAAAAAAAAGAGGAATCACAATAAGTTTAGGAATTTCCCTTAAGTTAGTAGGGGATGGCAACAAATTCTTATTTCCAACCCACAGTAGATTAGAAGGGGCAGTGTACGAAAAAACATACAGAAATGATAAAAACTTCAAAACGCCCCAAAAATGATACTATGAAGTGTTCCACAATGGTGAAATTAGTTGAATAGGAGGATCGCTATGACTATAGCCCTTGGTAAATTTACCAAAGAAGAAAATGATTTATTTGATATTATGGATGACTGGTTACGGAGGGACCGTTTTGTTTTTGTAGGTTGGTCTGGTCTATTGCTTTTTCCTTGTGCCTATTTTGCTTTAGGCGGTTGGTTCACAGGTACAACTTTTGTAACATCATGGTATACTCATGGATTGGCTAGTTCATATTTGGAAGGATGTAACTTTTTAACTGCAGCAGTTTCTACTCCTGCTAATAGTTTATCACATTCCTTATTGTTACTATGGGGTCCTGAAGCACAAGGGGATTTTACTCGTTGGTGTCAATTAGGTGGTCTGTGGACTTTTGTTGCTCTCCACGGCGCTTTTGCACTAATAGGTTTTATGTTACGTCAATTTGAGCTTGCTCGATCTGTGCAATTGCGACCTTATAATGCAATCGCATTTTCTGGCCCAATTGCAGTTTTTGTTTCTGTATTTCTAATTTATCCCCTAGGTCAATCTGGTTGGTTTTTTGCGCCAAGTTTTGGTGTAGCAGCTATTTTTAGATTCATATTGTTTTTTCAAGGGTTTCATAATTGGACACTAAACCCATTTCATATGATGGGAGTTGCCGGTGTATTGGGTGCAGCTCTGCTATGCGCTATTCATGGCGCTACTGTGGAAAATACTTTATTTGAGGATGGTGATGGCGCAAATACATTCCGGGCTTTTAACCCAACTCAAGCTGAAGAGACTTATTCCATGGTTACGGCTAACCGCTTTTGGTCCCAAATTTTTGGGGTTGCTTTTTCCAATAAACGTTGGTTACATTTCTTTATGTTATTTGTACCAGTAACCGGTTTATGGATGAGCGCTCTTGGAGTAGTTGGTTTGGCTGTGAACTTGCGTGCTTATGACTTTGTTTCTCAGGAAATCCGTGCAGCGGAAGACCCTGAATTTGAGACTTTCTACACTAAAAATATTCTTTTAAACGAAGGTATTCGTGCTTGGATGGCGGCTCAAGATCAGCCTCATGAAAACCTTATATTCCCCGAGGAGGTTCTACCCCGTGGAAACGCTCTTTAATGGAACTTTAGATTTAGCTGGTCGTAACCAAGAAACTACTGGTTTCGCTTGGTGGTCTGGGAATGCCCGACTTATCAATTTATCTGGAAAGCTTTTGGGAGCTCATGTAGCTCATGCTGGATTAATCGTATTCTGGGCCGGAGCTATGAACTTATTTGAAGTGGCTCATTTCGTACCGGAAAAACCAATGTATGAACAAGGATTAATTTTACTTCCTCACCTAGCAACTCTAGGTTGGGGGGTAGGCCCCGGTGGAGAAGTTATAGACACCTTTCCATACTTTGTATCTGGTGTACTTCACTTAATTTCTTCTGCCGTATTGGGGTTTGGGGGTATTTTTCATGCCCTTCTAGGGCCTGAGACTCTTGAGGAATCTTTTCCTTTTTTTGGTTATGTATGGAAAGATAGAAATAAAATGACAACTATATTAGGTATTCACTTAATATTGTTAGGTTTAGGTGCTTTTCTACTAGTATTTAAAGCTGTTTTTTTTGGGGGCGTATATGATACTTGGGCTCCTGGGGGCGGAGATGTCAGAAAAATTACCAACTTAACCCTTAGTCCAAATGTTATCTTTGGTTATTTATTAAAATCTCCTTTTGGAGGAGAGGGGTGGATTGTTAGTGTAGATGATTTGGAAGATATCATTGGCGGACATGTCTGGTTAGGTTTTATTTGTATTTTTGGTGGAATCTGGCATATATTAACCAAACCTTTTGCATGGGCTCGTCGTGCTTTTGTATGGTCTGGAGAAGCTTATTTGTCTTATAGTTTAGGGGCCTTAGCTGTGTTTGGGTTCATTGCTTGTTGTTTTGTCTGGTTCAATAATACAGCTTATCCTAGTGAGTTTTATGGACCTACTGGGCCAGAAGCCTCTCAAGCTCAAGCTTTTACTTTTCTTGTTAGAGACCAACGTCTTGGAGCTAACATTGGATCCGCACAAGGACCTACTGGTTTAGGTAAATATCTAATGCGTTCTCCTACCGGAGAAATCATTTTTGGTGGCGAAACTATGCGTTTTTGGGATCTTCGTGCTCCTTGGTTAGAATCATTAAGGGGTCCAAATGGTTTGGACTTGAGTAGGTTGAAAAAAGATATACAACCTTGGCAAGAACGACGTTCTGCAGAATATATGACTCACGCACCTTTAGGTTCGTTAAATTCGGTAGGTGGGGTGGCGACCGAAATCAATGCAGTCAATTATGTCTCTCCAAGAAGTTGGTTAGCCACTTCTCATTTTGTTCTCGGATTCTTCTTTTTCGTGGGTCATTTATGGCACGCGGGAAGAGCTCGTGCAGCTGCAGCCGGATTTGAAAAGGGGATTGATCGTGATTTTGAACCCGTTCTTTCCATGACTCCTCTTAATTAATTGAACTAAAAGATCCACTCTTTTAAAGTAGCAATCAATTTGATTCTACAATACATCTTGATTGGTTCAACTAAGTGAAATTTATAACATCTTGATTGGTTCAACTAAGTGAAATTTATAGATTTTTTTTCAAAGTTTTCGTTTTATGTCTTTTCTTTTCAATTAGATTGAATCTTTTTTTTATGGCTCGGCTATCTCATCTAGCCGAGCCATTCTTCTTTATGATAGTAGTCGATTTAGAAATATAGAAAATTTCTAGGGACAGAAATAGATTCGCGGAAAAAGGAGAGAGAGGGATTCGAACCCTCGATAGTTCTTTGCAAACTATACCGGTTTTCAAGACCGGAGCTATCAACCACTCGGCCATCTCTCCCAAAGAGACAATCCTAAAATATTGTAGTATTTTTTTTTTTTTTTAACTATTACAATTAGGTGTGACTTGTTAACTATATTAACATTCTAGTATAGATAGAACTATCTATCTATCTATTTCCTATCTTATAATCTATCATAAAATAAATACTTAACTAAAAGTTAGGACGAGTTTCTCTTTTTGATGCCTTTATTCAAAAAAAAAGAAGAAAACTGAAATATCTTTTCGTTTACAAACAAAAAAAAGTGGGAATAAGTCATCTCGAATTAATAGATTCTATCTAGAATTCCCACGATATGATCGTTTTTTTTTTTACAATTTTTGACTGATATAGAGTAGAGTACTTTATTTATCAGTAACTTGGAGGATTAGAAACATGACTATTGCTTTTCAATTAGCTGTTTTTGCGTTAATTGCTATTTCATTACTTTTAGTAATTAGTGTCCCTGTTGTTTTTTCTTCTCCTGATGGATGGTCAAGTAACAAAAATATTGTATTTTCCGGCACATCATTATGGATTGGATTAGTATTTCTAGTAGGTATCCTTAATTCACTTATTTCGTAAATTTTTTTATTCGTTCAAGATAAAAGGAAAAGCCCCCCCTTCAAAAGAATTCTTCTGGATTGCGAGACCTAATTCTCGGTCAATACCCAAACAAAATAAAAGGTCAATACAATAGAAGTCTCCAAAATATCAAATACAAATAAAGACAAAGAAGAAATTCAATAGAATTGAAATTTGAGGGAGGGGTAAACTTAATTTCTAATTATTTAATAGAAATAAATAGAACATTATTAAAAATGGGATAATAATGAATTTCACATTCTACAGTTTAGAATGAAAATATATAAACTATAAAATATTTTGAATCAATTGGGATCTCTTATTTGTTTATCCTCCTCTTTTTTTTTATTTTAAAAGATATATATTCTATATAAATATAGAAATCATAGAGGAATCATCTCATCACTCATAAAGACTATTTATCATAGCTATAGTTGTTCACAAGGATGTCCTCTTAAAATAAATGCGGATATGGTTGAATGGTAAAATATCTCCTTGCCAAGGAGAAGACGCGGGTTCGATTCCCGCTATCCGCCCCAAAAGATCTTATTCTAATTACTAAAATATTCCCTTTCAAATGGAATCCCTAATTTAGAGTAAAAGCTAGAATTTGTGATGCGGGGACGGGATTTGAACCCGTGACCTCAAGGTTATGAGCCTTGCGAGCTACCAAGCTGCTCTACCCCGCCGGATGAATATAAAAACAGAATAACGACTA